AGAAGTGGAGTTATTCTAAATATAAATTATTTAATAAATTTTGACTTGAATTTTATAGGGTTTAAACTTCTAAAGAGGCAAACCCACTTTTGATTAAAACATTAAAAAATTAATTATGAGTAAAGTTTACGATTGGTTCGAAGAGCGTTTAGAAATTCAATCTATTGCAGATGATGTTAGTAGTAAGTATGTTCCACCCCATGTAAATATTTTTTATTGTCTTGGCGGCTTAACATTTACTTGTTTTATTATTCAAGTTGCTACAGGTTTTGCAATGACATTTTATTATCGACCTACTGTGACTGAAGCGTTTGCTTCAGTTCAATACATTATGAATGATGTAAATTTTGGTTGGCTAATTAGATCAGTGCACCGTTGGTCAGCTAGTATGATGGTATTAATGATGATTTTACATGTTTGTCGTGTTTACCTAACTGGTGGTTTTAAGAAACCACGTGAGTTAACTTGGGTAACAGGTGTTGCTTTAGCTTCTCTTACAGTTTCATTTGGTGTTACAGGTTATTCTTTACCATGGGATCAGATTGGCTATTGGGCTGTTAAAATTGTTACAGGTGTTCCTGATGCTATACCTGTTGTTGGGTCATTTATTGTTGAACTATTGCGTGGAAGTGTTAGTGTAGGTCAATCAACTTTAACACGTTTTTACAGCTTACATACATTTGTATTACCACTTTTAACAGCAACATTTATGTTAGCACATTTCTTAATGATTCGTAAGCAGGGTATTTCAGGTCCACTTTAAGCTGCTAAAATATTATTCTCTTCATTGTTAACCCCTTGATTTAGGGGTTTTTGTATAATATATTAACTAAAATTTAAATTAACAAAAAGTATTATGACTGCTACTTTAAACACTGCAGGTGTTATTACACAAATTATTGGTCCAGTTATGGACATATCTTTTCCACCAGGTAAGCTGCCTAACATTTACAATGCTGTTAATATTGAGGGTACTCTTGAATCTGGTGAAACAGTTAAAGTTGTTTGTGAAGTTCAACAGCTTTTAGGCGATAATGCTGTCCGTGCAATTTCGATGAGTGCTACAGATGGTTTACAGCGCGGTATGTCAGCTTTTGATACAGGGGCAGCTTTACAAGTTCCTGTTGGTAAAACAACGTTAGGACGTATTTTCAATGTTTTAGGGGAACCTGTAGATGAGATGGGTGATGTAGATTTATCTCTAATGTCTAGTATTCATCGTTCAGCTCCTGCATTCATTGAATTAGATACACAACTTGCAATTTTTGAAACTGGTATTAAGGTTGTTGATCTTCTTGCTCCATACCGACGAGGGGGTAAGATTGGACTTTTTGGTGGTGCCGGTGTCGGAAAGACAGTACTCATAATGGAATTAATCAATAATATTGCTAAGGCACATGGTGGAGTTTCTGTTTTTGGTGGTGTAGGAGAACGTACCCGTGAAGGTAATGATTTATACCAGGAAATGAAAGAATCTGGTGTGATTAATGCTTCAAATTTACTTGAGTCAAAAGTGGCACTTGTTTATGGTCAAATGAATGAGCCTCCTGGAGCTAGAATGCGTGTAGGTTTAACAGCATTGACAATGGCAGAATATTTCCGTGATACAAATAAGCAAGATGTTTTATTATTTATTGATAATATTTTCCGTTTTGTTCAGGCAGGTTCTGAAGTTTCTGCTTTATTAGGTCGTATGCCATCAGCTGTTGGATACCAGCCAACATTAGCTACTGAAATGGGTGGTTTACAAGAACGTATTACTTCTACAAAAGAAGGCTCTATTACATCAATTCAAGCTGTTTATGTACCAGCTGATGACTTAACTGACCCTGCTCCAGCTACTACATTTGCACACCTTGATGCAACAACTGTTTTATCACGTGTCTTAGCATCTAAAGGTATCTATCCAGCAGTTGATCCATTAGACTCTACATCTACGATGTTACAGCCTTGGATTGTTGGTGAGGACCATTATGCTACGGCTCAAAATGTAAAGATAACTTTACAACGTTATAAAGAACTGCAAGATATTATTGCAATTTTAGGTTTAGATGAGTTATCAGAAGAAGATCGTTTAGTTGTAGCTCGTGCCCGTAAGGTTGAAAGATTTTTATCTCAGCCATTCTTTGTAGCAGAAGTATTTACAGGCTCTCCAGGTAAGTATGTTACTTTAGCTGAAACAATTGAAGGTTTTAAGATGATTTTAGGTGGGGAATTAGATTCTTTACCTGAGCAGGCTTTTTATCTCGTAGGTACACTTGAAGAAGCTGTTTCTAAAGCAGCTACTTTAGGCTAAAAAGATTTTAGTTTGAATATTAATTTCAGTTTAAATCATAAAAATGAGTTTAGAAGTTTCAATAATTGTTCCTGATCGTGTTTTCTGGAAAGATCAAGCTCAAGAAATCATTTTTCCTACAATAACAGGTCAGATGGGTGTATTAGAAAACCACATTCCGTTACTGACTGGTCTTGATACAGGAGTTATGAAAGTTCGCCAAAATGCGGATGAATGGATGGCTATTGCTATCATGGGTGGATTTGCATTAGTAAGTGAAAATAAAATTACAGTTTTAGTAAATGGTGCTGCTGTGAGTTCTGATATTGATGCTCAAGAAGCTGAATCTGTATTTTTACAAGCTAAGGCTAATTTAGAAAAAGCAGCTGAAGGTAAAGAGACGCAGGATGCTGAGATTCAGTATAAAAAAGCTCTTGCTCGTTTTGAAGTAACAAAGCCTGTTGCACTATAGGTTTTAAATGTTAAATTTTATGTTAGAATAGTTTAGTAATTTACTCAAGATACTTAAGTATCTTAATCATCGAGCAGAATATATATTGAATAAAATTTTATTTTATGGGTTTAATGTCGCCACAAACTGAAACTAAGACAGGTGCTGGATTTAAAGCTGGTGTTAAAGATTACCGTCTTACATACTATACTCCTGAATACCAAATTGCTGAAACTGATATTTTAGCAGCTTTCCGTATGACACCTCAACCTGGTGTTCCTGCTGAAGAGTGTGGAGCTGCTGTAGCTGCAGAATCTTCAACAGGTACTTGGACTACTGTTTGGACAGATGGTTTAACAAGTTTAGACCGTTACAAAGGTCGTTGTTATGATCTAGAGCCAGTTCCTGGGGAAGATAACCAGTATATCTGTTATGTTGCTTATCCAATTGACTTATTCGAAGAAGGTTCTGTAACAAACTTACTTACTTCAATTGTAGGTAATGTTTTTGGTTTTAAGGCTCTTCGTGCTTTACGTTTAGAGGATTTACGTATTTCATCTGCTTATGTTAAAACTTTTGCTGGACCGCCTCATGGTATCCAGGTAGAACGTGACCGTTTAAATAAGTACGGTCGTGCTATGTTAGGTTGTACTATTAAGCCTAAGTTAGGTTTATCTGCTAAGAACTATGGTCGTGCAGTTTATGAGTGTTTACGTGGTGGTTTAGACTTCACTAAGGATGATGAGAATGTTACTTCACAGTCTTTCATGCGTTGGCGTGACCGTTTCATGTTTAGTGCTGAAGCTATTTACAAGGCTCAAACAGAAACTGGTGAAGTTAAAGGTCATTACTTAAATGCTACAGCTGGTACAGTTGAAGAAATGTATAAGCGTGCTCAATTTGCTGCACAGATTGGTGTACCAATTATTATGCATGACTATCTAACTGGTGGTTTCACAGCAAACACTTCTCTTGCTTTATACTGTCGTGATAATGGTTTACTTCTTCATATTCACCGTGCAATGCATGCTGTAATTGACCGTCAGCGTAACCATGGTATTCATTTCCGTGTATTAGCTAAGACTTTACGTCTTTCTGGTGGTGATCACCTTCACTCAGGTACTGTTGTAGGTAAGTTAGAAGGTGAGCGTGAGGTAACATTAGGCTTCGTTGACTTAATGCGTGATCCATACATTGAGAAGGATCGTTCTCGTGGTATCTACTTTACTCAGGAATGGGTTGGTATGGGTGGAACTATGCCTGTAGCATCTGGTGGTATTCATGTATGGCATATGCCAGCTCTTGTTGAGATTTTTGGTGATGACGCTTGTCTACAGTTTGGTGGTGGTACTTTAGGTCACCCTTGGGGTAATGCACCTGGTGCTGTTGCTAACCGTGTAGCTTTAGAGGCTTGTGTACAAGCTCGTAATGAAGGTCGTGATCTTGCTCGTGAAGGGGGAGATGTTCTTCGTGCAGCTGCTAAGTGGAGCCCTGAGCTTGCTGCAGCTTGTGAAGTTTGGAAAGAGATTAAGTTTGAATTTGAGACAATTGACAAGCTGTAAAATTAGAAATTTGGGTTAAAAATTTAAAATTCCTAAATTTGTAATTATTAAAAAGGTTTAAAAATCTGAGAAATGTTTATGATTGATTTAATCAAATATCCAGTTTTAACAGAGAAAGCCACACGACTTCTGGAAAAGAATCAGTATACTTTTAAGGTTGATTCTAGACTAAACAAAACTGCTATAAAATCTACTGTAGAAGTTTTATTTGGTGTAAAAGTAATTGCTGTAAATACTTATAACCCCCCTAGAAAAAGTAGACGGTTAGGTAGGTTTAAAGGTTTTAAGTCAAATTATAAGAGGGTTATCATTACTTTAAGACCTGATGAAAGTATTCCATTATTCTCTGAATCATAATTACTTGAGTAAAGTTGTATTTAATTTTTGAAATCTAGAAAACTATGGGTATCCGTTTTTATAAAGCTTATACAGCAGGAACACGTAATCGTTCTGTTTCAGATTTTAGTGAGATCACATCTTCTAAACCTGAGAAGTCTCTTATAAGTTTTAAGCACCGTGCTAGAGGTCGTAATAACCGTGGTGTAATTACAAGTAGGAATCGAGGTGGTGGTCACAAGAGAATTTATAGAGAAATTGATTTTAAGCGTGATAAGTTGGGTATTTTTGCTAAAGTTCACAGTATTGAATATGATCCAAATAGAAATGCCCGTCTTGCTTTACTTCACTACTTAGATGGTACAAAAAGGTATATTTTGTATCCATATACACTATCAGTAGGTGATCGAGTGATATCAAATTTTGATGTACCTATTCAGATAGGCAATTCAGCACCGTTGAAGTCTATTCCTTTAGGTACTGAAGTCCATAACATTGAGTTGCAGCCTGGGAAAGGTGGTCAGATTGCTCGTGCAGCAGGTAGTCTTGCACAGATTATTGCTAAAGAAAATGATTTGGTTACATTGAGATTACCTTCTGGTGAGGTTCGTATGATTAGTAAAAATTGCTGGGCAACAATTGGTCAAGTTGGGAATGTTGATGCTGCCAATATTGTTATTGGTAAGGCTGGTCGTACTCGTTGGTTAGGTAAGACCCCTAAAGTACGAGGTGTTGCAATGAATCCATGTGACCATGCCCATGGTGGTGGAGAAGGTCGCTCTCCAATTGGTCGTCCACGACCAGTAACTCCTTGGGGGCGTCCTGCCTTAGGAGTAAAGACTCGAAAATCAAAGCGTTACAGTAATAAATTTATTGTTCGTTCACGTTAAAACTGTCCTTAGGTTTGATTTAAAAGTATTGATGTTTGGTTGTAGTAAAAAAATTTAATTTTTATGTCTCGTTCCCTAAAAAAAGGTCCTTTTGTAGCATATCACTTATTAACTCAACTAGAGAGTATGGAACTTACTAGCACTCGAAAAGTTATTGTTACATGGTCAAGATCATCTACAATTCTTCCAATTATGATTGGACATACGATTGCTGTTTATAATGGGCGTGAGCATATTCCAATTCTTATCCAAGATCAAATGGTTGGCCATAAATTAGGAGAATTTGCTTCTACAAGGACTTACCGTGGTCATGTAAAGAGTGATAAGAAAGCTAAACGTTAAATTTTATGTAAATTGTAGATTATGAATTCAATAAAAAGTTTAAAATCCGTTGCATATGCGAGATATATAAGAATGTCGCCTTATAAAGTTCGCCGTGTTTTAGATCAAATCCGTGGTCGTTCTTATGAAGAGGCCTTAATGATCTTAGAATTTATGCCTTATAGGGCATGTGATCCTGTTTTAAAAGTTCTTTATTCTGCAGCTAGTAATGCTAAGGATCGTTTTGGTTTACAAAAGTCTTCACTTGTTATATCAGAGGCACGTGCTGATAAAGGCCCAACAATGAAGCGTTTCCGTCCTCGTGCTCAGGGTCGTGGATTCCCCATTCAGAAACCCACTTGTCATATTATTGTTACTGTCCAATCTAAGAATTAAATTTATTAAGAAGATGAGACTTTTCATTGATCTAACAATAAGAATTAAAAATAGTTTTGTTTTTAATTTTTTACAGTTTTATTTTATATTTTATGGGTCAGAAAGTTAATCCTACTGGATTTCGAATAGGTGTTATTAATGAGCAAAGCTCAAACTGGTATGCAAAACCAAAAGATTACTCGCATCTAGTTATTGAAGATATTTTCATTAGAAATTTTATAAATAGTGAATTGTTAGAAACAGGGGTTTCTGTGATTAATATTGGCCGTAAAGCTGATAATGTGAAGCTTAATGTGCAAGTAGCTCGACCTGGTATCTTTTTAAGTAATCAAAATGTAGATTTAGATTTCATTTGTCAAAATTTGAAGAAGGAACTGTTTCGTAGATTAGGTGTTACTCGAAATATTGAGGTTAATATTAGTGAAGTATCTAATGCAGACTCCAATGCTAAACTTCTAGCAGATTTTATAAGTGAGCAACTTGAGAAGCGTGTTCCATTTAGACGTGTTATTCGTAGTGCAATACAGAGAGCTCAGCAGGCTGGGGTAAAAGGTATTAAAATTCAAGTGGCTGGTCGTTTGAATGGTGCTGAAATTGCTAGAAGTGAGTGGGTTCGTGAAGGTCAAGTACCACTTCAAACTTTGAGTGCAAATATTGATTACTGTAGTCATAAGGCTCGCACAATATATGGCATTTTAGGTATAAAAGTTTGGATTTATAATCCTTTATAGAAGTTTTTTATTTTGTTGAATAAAATTTAAAAATTTAATACATCATTATTGGCTCAGATTAACCTTATGTTAAGTCCTAAAAGAACAAAATATCGTAAATACCATCGAGGTAACTTACGAGGAAAAGCTTTACGTGGTAATAAGATTTCCTTTGGTGAAGTTGGATTGCAAGCATTAGAAGCTGGATGGCTAACATCAAGACAGATTGAAGCTGCTCGAAGAGTGATTACTCGTAGTGCTCGTCGTGGTGGTAAATTATGGATAAGAGTTTTTCCAGATAAACCAGTTACCTTTCGAGCTGCTGAAACACGAATGGGTTCAGGGAAAGGTAATGTTGAATATTGGGTAGCTGTTGTTAAGCCTGGTAAAGTTATTTATGAATTAGGTGGTGTATCAGAGCTAATTGCTCGATCTGCTATGAAAACAGCTGGCTATAAAATGCCAATAAGAACTCGTGTAATATCTAAGCTTAGTGTAGATTTTAATTTAAAGTAAAAAGAAAATTATGATTCAACCTCAAACGTATCTCACTGTTGCTGATAATAGTGGTGCAAAAAAAATAATGTGTATTCAGGTCTTAGGGTCTAACCGTCAATATGCATGTATAGGTGACTTTATTGTAGCAGTTGTTAAAGATGCTACACCTAATATGCCGGTTAAAAAATCAGATGTTGTAAAAGCTGTTATAGTTAGAACTGTTAAATCTATTCGTCGTGAAAGTGGTTTGACTATTCGGTTTGATGATAATGCTGCAGTTATTGTTAATGCAGAAGGTTCACCACGTGGTACTAGAGTTTTTGGACCTGTAGCTCGTGAATTACGTGAAAAAAACTTCATTAAGATAGTTTCATTAGCTCCTGAAGTTTTATAGAATTTAATTGATAATCTTTATTTGTTGAATTGGAATTTAAGTTAGGATTTTTATAAATGCAACGTTTAAAACAAATTTATCAAGAAAATGTTATCCCTAAATTAAACAATAGATTTAATTATAGTCATAGTCAGAAAGTTCCTAAGCTTCTAAAAATAGTTATTAATCGAGGTTTTAGTGAATCTTTTCAAAATGCAAAAATTTTAGAATCTTCATTAAATGAACTTACTAATATTGCAGGTCAAAAAGGGATTGTTACTAATGCTAAACGAGCTGTTGCTAGTTTTAAAATTCGTGAGGGTGTTCCTGTTGGAATGAAAGTTACTTTGCGTGGTGAAAAGATGTATAGTTTTTTAGATCGTTTTATTAATTTAGCTTTACCACGAGTTCGTGATTTTCAGGGTCTGGATAAAACATTTGATGGTTCAGGAAATTACAGTACAGGTTTTTCAGAGCAATTTCTTTTTCCTGAAGTTGACTTTGATAAGGTGAACCAAGCTCAAGGTATGGATATAACAATTGTAACTAGTTGTAGCACAGATAAAGAAGGTTTAGCTCTATTAGAAGAGCTTGGAATGCCTTTTAAAAAGAAGAAATAACTGTAGTCTTCAACTAGGTGTTTAAGTGTTTAATTTATTTAAAGGTTTTCTTTAGCTATGGTTAATGATATTGTTGCAGATTTAATAACTAGAATTAGAAATGCTAATTGTGTGAAGGCAGAGGGTGTTCTTGTTTTACGAACTAAGTTAACGGTTAGCATTGTTAAAATTCTAAAAGAGGAAGGTTTTATTGATCATTTAGAAGAAGTTGATATTCCTGTAAAGCATCAGAAAGTTGCTAATAAGTACTTGCTATTGTCTTTAAAATATAAAGGTGTTAAGCAGAAACCTTATATTACTGCTTTGAAGCGTATAAGTAAACCTGGTCTTCGTGTTTATGTAAGCAAATCTAATATCCCTAAAGTTCTTGGAGGTATTGGAATTGCTGTAATTTCAACTTCTAAAGGTCTTATGACAGATCGTAAAGCTCGAATAGAAGGGATTGGTGGTGAAGTTTTATGTTATATTTGGTAAATATTTTAATTTTATGAAAGTACGTACTTCTGTTGGTAAAATGTGTGAGAAATGTCGGGTTATTCGTCGAAAAACTAAAATTTTAGTTATTTGTATTAATCCAAAGCACAAGCAGCGTCAAGGTTAACCATTGACATTTTAATAATTTTTAATTAAATTTATGGCCATAGATGCATCTATGGCCGAGTGGTCGATGGCACGGGACTCATAATCTCGCTCTTAACAGACATCGCTGGTTCGAATCCAGCTGGATGCAAATTTTTAATCTTTTATTTTTAGTTTATGGCAAAGAAGAGTATGATTCGACGTGAAAAGAAGCGTCAAGAGATTTCAAAGAAGTATACTTCAGTTAGAAACTCTATTAAATTAAATATTAAAGAGGCTGTAACTTTTGAAGAAAAGCTAAATTATAATTTTCAAATCCAGAAGTTACCTCGAGATAGCTCTGCTGTTAGGCTTCATAACAGATGTTTAGTTACAGGTCGACCTCGAGGTTATTATCGTTTCTTTGGTTTATCACGAAATGTCTTACGTGAGATGGCACATAGTGGTTTGTTACCAGGTGTTACAAAATCTAGTTGGTAAAACTTTTAGAAGGTTTTACTTTCTTAGAAAATTCATTCTTAATCATGACCTATAAAAAGACATTCAGGGAATTTTTCACGGGCTTTATTTAGATCACGTGTTGTTTCTTCTTGCCAATAGTTAATAACTTCAGTGGTTTGGTTCAGTATTACAATAGCTTCATTCTGGTCTATCCAAAGTTTTGTTTCTAATTCATTTTTTAACTCTTCCCAAGCATCTTTTCTTGGCCAGAAGAAGTATTCTGTTATTGGGCTTGTATTGAAGCCAATCTGTTGGTCTAATGCTACAGCAATACTCTTTTCCAGCCAAAGAAATTTTAATACAAATTTATTCATAGGTTTATCAAAATTTTGAAATTTTATAAAAAATAATTATAGTCTATGTTTAAATATTATATCTTAAAAGATGAGACTTTTTAATTGTAAAAAATAAAGACTATATCAACAAGCTTTGGCTTGGGAAATAATTTATAAAACTAATAAATCATGACAGCTACTTTAGAAAGACGTGAAAACACTAGCCTATGGGCTCGTTTTTGTTCTTGGATCACTTCAACTGAAAACCGTTTATACATCGGTTGGTTTGGTGTATTAATGATCCCTACTTTACTTACTGCTACTTCAGTATTCATCATCGCATTCATTGCAGCACCTCCTGTAGACATCGATGGTATCCGTGAGCCAGTTTCTGGTTCATTATTATACGGAAACAACATCATCTCTGGTGCTGTAATTCCTACTTCAAACGCAATTGGACTTCATTTCTACCCAGTTTGGGAAGCTGCTTCTTTAGATGAGTGGCTTTACAATGGTGGACCTTACCAGTTAATCGTTTGTCACTTCTTCATCGGTGTATGTTCATACATGGGTCGTGAGTGGGAACTTTCTTTCCGTTTAGGTATGCGTCCTTGGATCGCTGTAGCTTACTCAGCTCCAGTTGCAGCTGCTACTGCAGTATTCATCATTTACCCTTTAGGACAAGGTTCTTTCTCTGACGGTATGCCTTTAGGTATCTCTGGAACTTTCAACTTCATGATCGTTTTCCAGGCTGAGCACAACATCTTAATGCACCCATTCCATATGCTTGGTGTAGCAGGTGTTTTCGGCGGCTCACTATTTTCAGCTATGCATGGTTCTCTAGTAACAAGCTCTTTAATCCGTGAAACTACTGAGAACGAATCTGCTAACGCAGGTTACAAGTTTGGACAAGAAGAAGAGACTTACAACATTGTTGCAGCTCATGGTTACTTTGGTCGTTTAATCTTCCAGTACGCTTCTTTCAACAACTCTCGTTCACTACATTTCTTCCTAGCTGCTTGGCCAGTTGTAGGTATTTGGTTCACAGCTTTAGGTATTTCAACTATGGCTTTCAACTTAAATGGTTTCAACTTCAACCAGTCAATTGTTGACTCTCAAGGTCGTGTAATTAACACTTGGGCTGACATTGTTAACCGTGCTAACCTAGGTATGGAAGTAATGCATGAGCGTAACGCTCACAACTTCCCATTAGACTTAGCTGCTGTAGAAGCTCCTTCTGTAAACGCTTAATTCTAAATTTTTAAAGAGAAAAATTTTTCTTATTTTGAATAAGAAAATTTTCATCCGTAGAATTCAAATTGTATCTTAAAAATTAATGTTATAATTAATCACAGTAAACAAAATTTTAAAATTTAGCTTTAGTATTAAAAATTTTATATGGCAGAAGAAATAAATGTTCGTCCAGTATTTCCTTTTACATCGATTGTTGGACAGGAAGAAATGAAGTTAGCACTTATCTTAAATGTTATTGACCCTAAAATTGGTGGTGTGATGATCATGGGTGACCGAGGGACTGGTAAATCTACAACTGTGAGAGCTTTAGTAGATTTATTACCTGAGATTGAAGTAGTAACAAATGATCAGTTTAACTCAGATCCATATGATATGGAATTGATGAGTGATTCTGTTCGAGATATGGTTAAGACAAATGCAGATATACCAACAACTAAGATCAAAATCCCTATGGTGGATTTGCCTCTTGGTGCAACTGAAGATCGTGTCTGTGGAACAATTGATATTGAGAAAGCACTTACTGAGGGTATTAAAGCATTTGAGCCAGGATTATTAGCTAAAGCAAACAGGGGTATTTTGTATGTGGATGAAGTAAATTTATTAGATGATCATTTAGTTGATGTATTACTTGACTCTGCTGCATCAGGGTGGAATACAGTTGAGCGTGAAGGAATATCAATATGTCATCCAGCTAGATTTATTTTAGTTGGTTCTGGTAACCCAGAAGAAGGTGAGCTTCGTCCTCAACTTTTAGATAGATTTGGAATGCATGCTCAGATAGGTACTGTTAGGGAACCTGATTTACGTGTTAAAATTGTTGAGCAACGAGCATTATTTGACCAAAACCCTAAAGAGTTTCGTGATAAATGTCTAACTGACCAACAAAAATTGATGAAGCAGATTGTTGATGCACGTCAGCAATTGAAAGAGGTTAATATTGATTATGACCTTAGATTAAAGATATCAGAAATATGTTCTGAGCTTAATGTAGATGGTTTACGAGGTGATATGGTTACTAACAGAGCAGCAAAAGCTTTAGTGGCTTTTGAGGGTCGATCAGAGGTTACACCTAAAGATATTTACACAATTATAACTCTATGTCTAAGACACCGTCTTAGAAAAGATCCTTTAGAAACAATTGATTCAGGTGTTAAGGTTCAAGAAGTCTTTAATCGAGCTTTTGGGTATGATTAAGGTCTTTATTTTTACTAAAATTGAAATGCTACTGATAGGATTCGAACCTACACAAAACAACTTAGAAGATTGATGCCCATCCCTTAGGCGACAGTAGCTTACTTAATGTTAATTGATGTTTAGACCTTTGTCACCCCTGTGATTTAGTATTTTTTGGTTAAAAATAAAAAATAATTTTTATTTTTATTTATAGAGAGCTTTTACTAATTGTAAACTAAAAATACCTGGAATTAATGCTACAACCAGAGCTGTGAAAACTTGACCATCACTTATACCCATAACTTTGCTCCTCGTGAAATTTTATAATTTAAAATAATTTTGTGACAAATACTAATAATTTTTTATAGATTGCCTTGTCTAACAGAAAGTAATACTACTACTAAAGGCCCTGCTACAATTATTAGAAATAGAGATCCTAATTGTGCTATTAACTCAAAATTCATAATTTTTTATAAAATGTGTTATTGTTCTAAAGTTATTATCTAAAACTTACAGATGCTTGCCAAACAAATGCTAGAAGGAAGAATAATACTGGAATAATTGGTAATACATCTACTAGTGGATCAAATGGAGCATAAGCTTCTGGTAATCTTGCGAAAAATAATTCTTCAATATTTACATTGAACATTTTAGAAATCTCCCTGGTAGTAAAATAAAATTTTCTTTGCTGTTTTGCTAAATTAACAAATATAGTCTAATTCAATTTTTGGTTTTAGACAAATTTCACTTGACATAATATAAAATTTTGTTTATAAATATAATCATATTAAAGCCTTCTTAGCTCAGGGGCTAGAGCATCGTATTTGTAATGCGACGGTCATCGGTTCAAATCCGATAGAAGGCTTCAATGTTTAAGTATGCGGATGTAGCTCAGTGGTAGAGCGCAACCTTGCCAAGGTTGATGTCGTGGGTTCGAATCCCATCATCCGCTTTAGCGGGATAGAGCAGTCTGGTAGCTTGTGGGGCTCATAACCCTGAGGTCGGTGGTTCAAATCCATCTCCCGCCAGAATTTTTGAAGATCTATAAATTTTGATGTATAATATATTTAGAATAGATTAAAAGTAACCTCAAAAATTTATATAGCATAACCTATCTTATTGTCGTCTTAAATGTTGGAGATTTAAATAAATGACTATTGCAATTGGAAAGACGTCAGATGAAAAGCGTGGAGTTTTTGATATAGCTGATGATTGGTTAAAGCGTGACCGTTTTGTATTCGTAGGCTGGTCTGGATTATTACTTTTTCCTTGTGCTTATTTAGCACTAGGTGGTTGGTTAACAGGTATTACATTTGTAACTTCGTGGTACTCTCATGGTTTAGCATCATCATTTTTAGAAGGCTGTAATGTATTAACTGCAGCAGTTTCTACACCATCTAACACAATGGCTCACTCTCTATTACTTCTTTGGGGACGTGAAGCTCAAGGTGATCTTACTAGATGGTTACAACTAGGCGGCTTATGGCCTTTTGTAGCACTTCATGGTGCATTTGGATTAATTGGTTTCATGTTAAGACAATTTGAAATTGCTCGAGCTGTACAGATTCGACCTTACAATGCTATTGCTTTCTCAGGTCCAATCGCAGTTTTTGTATCAGTTTTCTTAATTTATCCATTAGGTCAGTCTGGTTGGTTCTTTGCACCTAGTTTTGGTGTAGCATCAATTTTCAGATTCATTCTATTTTTCCAAGGTTTTCATAATTGGACATTAAACCCATTTCATATGATGGGTGTAGCTGGTGTATTAGGTGCAGCTCTTCTTTGTGCAATCCATGGTGCTACTGTAGAGAATACTTTATTTGAAGATGGAGATGGATCAAACACTTTCCGTGCTTTCAATCCTACTCAGAGTGAAGAGACATACTCAATGGTAACAGCAAACCGTTTTTGGTCACAAATTTTTGGAGTAGCTTTCTCTAATAAGCGTTGGTTACATTTCTTTATGTTATTTGTTCCTGTGACAGGTTTATGGATGAGTGCAATTGGTGTTGTAGGTTTAGCACTAAATTTACGTGCATATGACTTTGTTTCACAAGAGATTCGCGCAGCTGAGGATCCTGAGTTTGAAACATTTTATACTAAAAATATTTTACTTAATGAAGGTATCCGTGCATGGATGGCAGCACAGGATCAGCCTCATGAACAATTAGTATTCCCAGAAGAGGTATTACCACGTGGAAACGCTTTATAACGGGAGTTTAACAGTAGGTGGACGTGATCAAGAAACAACTGGATTTGCTTGGTGGAGTGGAAATGCTCGACTAATTAATCTTTCTGGTAAGCTTTTAGGAGGTGTGATTCGTATAATAATTTAAATAAATTCTTTTAAGTTTTGCTTATAAAAAATGAATTTTAACTAAGGTATGATTTTGATAACTTAAAATTTAACTGGGGTTTTCCCAAATATTTAATAGAGAAAACTTTCATCAAAAGTTTAAGCAGGTTAAATTGCTTCTGTTACTAAATTTTAAAGAACAAAATTTTTAAAAATGTTTTTAATATTTTTTAAGGAATGTTTTAATTTGTGACTGCATACAAATCTCATAAGAATCTTTATAGGTTACAAAAAAGGATATTTAAGGCTTTGCTGGTAGGTGATCGCAAAACTGCAGTACAAGTTCAAAAAATTTTACTAGCTTCTACTTCATGCATATTATTAGCAGCTAATGAAGTAATCTTGTTTAAGAAAATTTTTGAATTCAATCATTTTCTAGGGTCTACAACAAAAAATAATAAATATGATTTGTTTAAGCATGAAATTTGGCAATCTGCTATTCGGTTTGCTTTAGAACCTATTTGTGAAGCTTTATCAGATGATAGGAACTTTGCTTCTACACAGTCTTCAACACAGGTTTATGATGTACAAAAAGTTATTTTTATGCATTTAGATCATTTTCCTTTGCAGAGACGTATTGTGACTGTTTCATTGCATAATTGTTTCCATAATGTTAGTTATTACAAGGACTTTTTAGTCAAGAATATTATTGCTCCCCGTTATATCAAAGGTGATATATTGCATTATCTGGGTATGGATTATACAGCTTCATATTCACAAGTACACAATACACTTAATTACATTTTTGCTGAGAACTTATTAAATGGCATAGAGTCATTACATTACTCAACTGTAAGGTATGCAGATGATTTAATTTTTTTCTTTAAACCTTTAGATGATGAAAAGCTTCTTTATATGAAGTTGTATGAGTTTTTGCTTCAGCGTGGTTTGAGTACAATTTATTTAAGGTTAAAACTTACATCTATTTTTTGTGGGTTCAATTTTATTGGTTGGAATTTTAAGGTTTCTAATAAAACAAGTTTTATTTGTAAACCCTCATTAGCTCACTATGTAAATTTTACCAAAAAAGCCCTTTATGTGATAAACAATTCTAATTATAAGTCTTCTGCTAAGCTTATAAAGTTAACCTCATTGGTAAGAGATTGGCACTCTTATAATAAATTTTGTAATTTGAATAGGTCATTAAACTTTTTATGCAAAAAAGCTTTTGAAAGTTTTAATAAGGATTTAAACCAAAGTCTATATTCATCTAAGCAAATGACTCGTATGATATTTCAGAGTAAAACAGATAGTTTTTTTACTAAACGTCATATCATTTTAGAGTACTTCTTTTCGAGGTTTTGTGTTGTATGTGGTAAATTTTAAATTGTTATAAGCAGGATGAAACTTCATGTCCTGATTTTATTTTAAGGAAGAAACACTATTCGATCCTCTCACACATTTATGGTTAAATTCCTTAAAAATGTATCAATTTTATAAGTTTTACCTTGTGTTTTTTTAAATAATTTAACAAAGGTTATACACTTAATATTTCAAATAAATGAACCTATTTTTGAGCTTTAAAATTTCTAAGAATTTTAGGTTTCTCTTAAGCTTAAAAATTTAAAGGTAGTTTAATAGTTTTATTTTGAATGTAATAATGTGTTCTTGGAACGACTTTTTAAGATTAAAGTTAAAACTCTTTAAGGTGAAAATTTCACTAAAGCTAGATGAGTAGTAGTAACTCATGTTTAGATTTATTTACAGGTTTTTATTTTTAAATTCCTAGTTTTAATCGCATGTTGCACATGCTGGACTAATTGTTTTCTGGGCTGGTGCTATGAATCTTTTTGAAGTAGCACATTTTGTTCCAGAAAAGCCTATGTATGAACAAGGTTTAATTCTTTTACCTCATTTAGCTACATTAGGTTATGGTGTTGGACCTGGTGGAGAAGTGTTAGATACTTACCCATATTTTGTTAGTGGAGTTCTTCACTTAATTTCATCAGCAGTTCTTGGTTTTGGTGGGGTTTATCATTCTCTAGTAGGGCCAGAAACATTAGAAGAGTCATTCCCATTTTTTGGCTATGTTTGGAAAGATAAGAATAAAATGACAACTATTTTAGGTATTCATTTATGTCTTTTAGGTTTTGGTGCATATCTTCTTGTTTGGAAAGCTATGTATTTTGGTGGTATTTATGATACATGGTCACCAGGTGGTGGAGATGTTCGTACTATTACTAATCCAACATTAAGTCCTTTTGTAATTTTTGGCTATATCCTTAAGTCACCTTTTGGTGGTGATGGTTGGATTCCTAGTGTTGATAACATGGAAGATGTTATAGGTGGTCATATTTGGATTGGTACTATTGAGATTTTAGGTGGTATTTGGCATATTTTAACAAAGCCTTTTGCTTGGGCAAGACGTGCTTTTGTTTGGTCTGGAGAAGCTTATTTATCTTATAGTTTAGCTGCAGTTTCTCTTATGGGATTAATTGCAGTTCCTATGGTATGGTTTAATACAACAGTATATCCTAGTGAATTTTTTGGTCCTACTGGTCCTGAAGCTTCACAGTCACAAGCTTTTACTTTCTTAGTGCGTGACCAGCGTTTAGGAGCTAATGTAGCTTCTGCTCAAGGACCAACAGGTTTAGGTAAATACTTAATGAGATCACCTACAGGTGAAATCATTTTTGGGGGGGAAACGATGAGATTTTGGGATTTCCGTGGACCTTGGTTAGAGCCACTACGTGGTCCTAATGGTTTAGATCTTAACAAGTTAAGAAATGACATTCAGCCTTGGCAAGAGCGTCGTGCAGCTGAGTATATGACTCATGCTCCATTAGGATCTCTTAACTCTGTTGGTGGTGTTGCAACAGAGATTAATGCTGTTAACTATGTAAACCCTCGTAGTTGGTTATCAACTTCTCATTTTGTATTAGGCTTTTTCTTCTTTATAGGCCATTTATGGCATGCTGGTCGTGCTCGTGCAGCTGCAGCAGGATTTGAAAAAGGTATTGATCGAGATAATGAGCGTACGTGTTTTTTATTAAAATAATTTAAGTTCTACTTTAAAGGTATCTTTATAATTGAGAGTGTCTAATTATTGGGAGATTTTATATCAAATGTTTCCTTAGTAAATATTTTTGAAAGATTTTAAAATTTCTTAGACTTGAGTACCTTATATTTTAAACCAGGGTTAAGAAAATGAATTTGCTTAGTTTACTTAAAGTTTGACTTGAGCAGTGCTCATACTGTTTAAAAATTACATGTCTTCGATTCTTTGAAGTTAAAAGCTAAAACCTAAAAGGTTAATATCTCTTGTTATTTTAATATAAATGTTAGATTTAGACTGTAAGTAAAATTTTTTTAATATTATTTAAAGCTGAATAGTTTATTTCCTAGTTTGTAAAATGAAGCAGATGAGTTCTTTTATATTTCAAAATTATGTGGGTTTAAATGTTTTATTTACAAAATGAACGTGTTCTTATAATTGGGTACAAAGTTAAAGATTTAAAATCTTTGAAATCCTTAATTTCAATTTCAGCGTTGGTAAAGTTGGTTTGGCTAATGAGTACTATTGGTCAAATTGTCACAATAGCGCGTCAAAATAATCTAAGTGATAAAGATATTCAACAGTTACATAGTGTTAAATATTATTCACGTGTTCTTGCAATTGATAAAGATTTACAAAAGCTTAGTTTTATTCAAGCAATTGGTTCAGTTTTACCTATTTATAAATTGCTTTTAGCTAATTCTCATTGTGAGGAGGAACGTATTTTTATTTTGCATGAGAAAATTCTAGATGTTCTATCTAGAATTAGCTCTATTTCTTATCTTTTAAAAGATTCAAATTTTTTTATAGATAAGCAGAGCTTTGAATCCCATTTAGTAGGTTTAGCTTTACAAGTTAGAAATAGAACTCAAGCTTTTCCTATTTATAGGACTTCAAATTTAGCATTTAAGGTTGATTTATTGGAGGTGGATCTTGAATTAATTCTTGACTCAGTTATTTTTTTTGTCCAGAGGCTTGGTGTAACCAATTTTTACTCTAGGTTTTATATGGAGCTTGTTCTAAGTGATTTAATATCTTCTAGAAGATTACTTGATACTAAATTAGTAACAAAAGAAATCCTATTAAGCTGTATACCATTATTAATAAAAGATTTATTGTTAAATTTTGATAGTTCTCAGAAATTGATTAACCTTAAGTTTTATGATCTGTTCTGTTTTGAAAACGGTGAGGAGCTTGTGTTGTTAGAACAATTAGTTAATAAGAAGCTTTTCTTTATAGAACGTTCTAGTATTGTTAAAAACATTAAAAGTCAAATTTGATTTTAGAAAGGAGGAGCTATATACTCTGAAAAGTGTATGTATAGTTCTACGGGGAGAAAATTTTTTTACTTACTCCGGATCAGTTCTTTCAATGCGACCATTAGATTAAAATTTTAAACTTTAAATATTTTAAAATTTTATCTTGTAGACAATTTAATCATAATTAATTAATATTTGGTTTGTATGAAAAAGAATATTTTCAATGCCTTCGTGGTGGAATGGTAGACACTCATGACTTAAAATCATGTGCATTTTTTGCGTGCCAGTTCAAGTCTGGCCGGAGGTAATTTTCATAACTTATAAAATAAACTAAAAATAATTTCGAACAGGAGTGAATTTAAGATGAGTCGAGTTAAACGTGGTTCTGTTGCAAGGAAGCACCGTAGAAAAATTTTGAAATTTAATAAAGGTTTTCGAGGCTCTCATTCTAAACTATTTAGAACAGCTAATCAACAATATATGAAGTCATTTCAGTATTCATATACTGGTCGTTCTAAACGTAAAAGAGAATTTCGTAAATTATGGATAAGAAGAATTAATGCTGCATCTAAAACTCATGATTTGTGTTATAGTGTGTTAGTGAGTAAGTTAAGATCTTCTAAAATACTTCTCAATAGGAAAATATTAGCTCAGATATCTGTGTTTGATAAGAAGTCTTTTGGAGCTTTATTAGATTCAAAAATTTAAGTTTCAATTATAAAATATAAAATTACTTTATGCCTACTGTACAACAACTTATTCGTTTTCAAAGAACAAAAATTTATAAGAAAACAAAATCTCCAGCTTTAAAATTATGTCCACAGCGACGTGGGGTTTGTACTAGAGTCTATACAACTACACCTAAGAAACCAAATTCAGCACTTAGGAAAGTTGCACGTGTTAGATTAACCTCAGGTTTTGAAGTAACAGCTTATATACCAGGTATTGGTCACAACTTACAAGAACATTCTGTTGTTCTTATCCGTGGAGGACGTGTGAAGGATTTACCAGGTGTACGTTACCATATAGTTCGAGGTTGTTTAGATGCTGCAGGAGTAAAGAATCGAACTCAGGGGAGATCAAAATATGGTGTTAAACGCCCTAAAAAATAAAAAGAATAAAGGAAAATTTTTATGTCTCGTAGAAAAACTGCAAAGAAACGCTTTATTAGTCCAGATCCAATTTATAATAGTACATTAGTTACAATGTTAGCTAATCGTATTTTATTGCAAGGTAAGAAGACTGTTGCCCAACGTATTCTTTACCAAGCAATGAAAAACCTAGAAGATTCAACTCAGCAAGATTCCTTAGAAGTTTTAAGACAGGCTATTTTGAATGTAACACCTTTAGTTGAAGTAAAAGCTAGAAGAGTTGGTGGATCAACATACCAAGTACCATTAGAAGTTAATTCTGATCGTGGTACAAGTTTAGCTTTACGTTGGTTAATAAAATCTGCTAGAAGTCGATCAGGTCGAACAATGGTTTCAAAACTTTCTAATGAAATTTTAGATGCATATAATAATACAGGTGCTGCTGTTCGTAAGAAAGAAGAAACACATAAGATGGCTGAAGCAAATAAAGCCTTTGCTCAATTTAGATTTTAAAGTTTAATCTTATAACTTCGTTAAAATAAAATTTACCAAAATCAGATATTTATTAAAAAGAAAATGGCAAGACAAAAATTTGAGCGTACAAAACCACATGTAAATATTGGTACAATTGGCCATGTGGACCATGGAAAAACCACGTTAACAGCAGCTATTACAATGACTTTAGCTACTATGGGTGGTTCTAAAGCAAAAGGTTATGCAGATATTGATTCTGCTCCTGAAGAGAAAGCACGTGGTATTACAATTAATACAGCTCATGTTGAGTATGAAACATCTGCTAGACACTATGCTCATGTTGATTGTCCTGGCCATGCTGATTATGTTAAGAACATGATTACAGGTGCAGCTCAAATGGATGGTGCTATTTTAGTTGTATCTGGAGCAGATGGTCCTATGCCTCAAACAAAGGAGCATATTTTATTAGCTAAGCAAGTAGGTGTACCAAATATTGTTGTTTTCCTAAATAAAGAAGACCAAGTGGATGATGCTGAACTTTTAGAATTAGTTGAATTAGAGGTTCGTGAAACACTTAATAATTATGAGTTCCCTGGAGATGATATTCCAGTTGTTTCAGGTTCAGCATTATTATCAGTTGAAGCATTAACAGGTAACCCTAAGCTTCTTAAAGGTGAAAATAAGTGGGTGGATAAAATTTTTGATTTAATGGATCAAGTAGATGCTTATATTCCAACACCTGAAAGAGCAACGGATAAAGATTTCTTAATGGCTGTTGAGGATGTATTCTCAATTACTGGTCGAGGTACAGTTGCTACTGGTCGTGTTGAACGTGGTACTGTAAAGGTAGGTGAAACTGTAGAGTTAGTTGGCTTAAGAGAAACACGTACTACTACAGTGACTGGTTTAGAAATGTTCCAGAAAAGTTTAGATGAGGCTTTAGCTGGTGATAATGTTGGTATTCTATTACGTGGAATTCAGAAGGATGACATTGAACGTGGTATGGTAATTTCTAAACCAAATACTATCAAGCCACATACAAAGTTTGATTCACAGGTGTACATTTTAACTAAAGAAGAAGGTGGTCGTCATACACCTTTTTTTGAAGGTTATAGACCTCAGTTTTATGTTCGAACTACAGATGTTACAGGTAAAATTGAGTCTTTCCGTGCTGATGATGATAGTTCAGCTAAGATGGTTATGCCTGGTGACCGTATTAAGATGGAAGTTGAATTAATTCAGCCTATTGCTATTGAGAAAGGTATGCGTTTTGCTATTCGTGAAGGTGGACGAACTGTTGGTGCAGGTGTTGTGCTTGAGATTATTAAGTAATTTTACAGCTTATCGAAAATGCCTTGTATTTTAAAGTGGGAAATTTTTAATGAATTATTTGAGTGATAATATTCTATATGAAAAAATTTTAGGATCACGAAGACCTAGTAACTATTTTTGGGCAATTACTATTTTAGTTGGTGCTAGTGGTTTTCTTATTGTAGGTATATCAAGTTACTTAGATACAAATTTATTACCTTTTTTGAACTCAGATGGTATTGTCTTTTTCCCCCAAGGATTAGTTATGTCCTTTTATGGCATTTTAGGTATTTTGATAAGTTTTTATCAATGGCTAGTTATTTTTTGGAAAGTAGGGGAAGGATTTAATGAATTTGATAAAAATAAAGGTACTATGCGTCTATTTCGATGGGGATTTCCTGGTAAGGATCGTGAGATTGATATAGTATACCCGTTAACTGATGTACAGTCGATTAAGGTTGATATAAAAGAAGGTTTGAATCCTAGCCGTGTCATATATGTTACTATAAAAGGTAAACCAGATATTCCTCTAACGCAAGTTGGTGCACCCATGGCTTTAAGTGATATTGAAGAAGTAGCTGCAAAGTTAGCATCATTTTTAAAAATTAGTATAGAAGGATTATAAAGATTTTGTAGACAAATTTTTGATAAATGTCTATTAATCTTTGAGTAAGACTTGGGGTGTAGCCAAGTGGTAAGGCAACGGGTTTTGGCCTCGTCATTCGAAGGTTCGAATCCTTCCACCTCAGCTAATAAGGAGAAGTGTCTGAGTGGTCTAAAGAGCTCGATTGCTAATCGAGTGTACGTTTTGTACCAAGGGTTCGAATCCCTTCTTCTCCTAAAATTCTTGAAGTGGACATAAAAAAATAAATAGTTAAACTTAATTTGGCGGGCGTCGCCAAGTGGTAAGGCAAAGGACTGTGACTCCTTCATTCGCGGGTTCAAGTCCCGTCGTTCGCCCATACTTTTGTTTCTTGGGCTCTGTAGCTCAGTGGTAGAGCAGGGGATTCATAAGCCCTTTGTCACAGGTTCAAATCCCGTCAGAGCCAGAATATAATTTTGACTAGCGTCCTTAGTTCAGTTGGTAGAACGTAGGTCTCCAAAACCTGATGTCGTAGGTTCAAGTCCTACAGGGCGTGTAAAATAGTTGACATTTTTAACATAATCTTTTATCATATTAGCCGAAGGTTAAAAGTATGCCCCCATCGTATAGTGGCCTAATACACACCCCTTTCACGGGTGCAACAGGGATTCGAATTCCCTTGGGGGTAATTTTTTGACGTATAACTAATGTTAAGCGGGTGTAGCTCAGTTGGTAGAGCGTAGTCCTTCCAAGTCTAATGTCGCGTGTTCGAGTCACGTCACCCGCTATTGAAAAGTTTGTAACATAAGCTAGAAGTTATATTATGAATTATATTTTTTGTGAAATAAGAGTTATAATATATTGTAGTTTGATATTTTAGCTTTTGAATTTAAAATTTATGTTAACATTAAAAATTTTAGTTTATACAGTAGTGATTTTCTTCATTTCATTATTTATATTTGGTTTCTTATCTAATGACCCTGGTCGTAACCCTAATTCAACAGATATGTAAACAAGAAAATTTTTTAGGCCATCTTGATCTAAAAATTTTTAACTGAGAAATGAGGTGACAATATTGAAGATGTTGATTATTTTATAATTGTGTAAGGAGCAGTAGTTCAACTGGTTAGAGCACAGCCCTGTCAAGGCTGAAGTTGCGGGTTCGAGTCCCGTCTGTTCCGAAAATTTATTTGTAATTTGAATTTTTTCAGAATTTTCTTAAAAGTTTGTTTAATAATAAAATAGAAGTAATCTATAATAAAAATGGTTGAACCTCTTTTATTCGGGATTGTACTTGGTTTAATACCAGTAACAATAGCTGGATTATTTGTGACTGCATATCTACAATATAGACGTGGTGATCAGTTAACTTTCTAGAAAGCTTAGGTTTTAACCTCCTTACTAGAAAATTTAGAGTTGATAGCTCAGTGGTAGAGCATTCGGCTTTTAACCGAGCGGTCTTGGGTTCAAATCCCAATCAACTCAAATCTTGTTGACATATTAAAAATATTTGATTATTGAAATGATATAAAGCCGGAATAGCTCAGTCGGTAGAGCAGAGGACTGAAAATCCTCGTGTCACCAGTTCAAATCTGGTTTCTGGCAAATTTTTAGGTAAGTATTTTGTTTTCTCGTCTAAATAGAGGGGAATTTTAATGACAATTAGCCCACCAGAACGCGAGGTAAAGAGAGCTCAGGTTGTTGTTGATCGTAATCCAGTTGAAACATCATTTGAAAAATGGGCTAAGCCTGGTCATTTTTCCCGTGCCTTAGCAAAAGCACCTGCTACAACAACATGGATTTGGAATTTACATGCAGATGCTCATGACTTTGATAGTCACACAACAGATTTAGAAGATATTTCTAGAAAAGTTTTTAGTGCCCATTTTGGTCAGTTAGCAATCATTGAAATTTGGATTAGTGGTATGTTCTTCCACGGAGCTAGATTTTCAAATTATGAAGCATGGTTAATTGATCCTACTAATATTAAGCCTAGTGCACAGGTTGTTTGGCCAGTAGTTGGACAAGAAATCTTAAATGGAGATGTAGGGGGTGGTTTCCAAGGTGTTCAGATTACTTCAGGATTTTTTCAGATTTGGCGAGCTGCTGGTATAACTAGTGAACTGCAATTATATAGTACAGCTATTGCTGGTCTTGTAATGGCAGGTCTTCTATTATTTGCTGGTTGGTTCCATTATCACAAGGCTGCTCCAAAATTAGAGTGGTTTCAAAATGTTGAATCTATGCTGAATCATCATCTAGCTGGTTTATTAGGTTTAGGATGTTTATCTTGGGCAGGTCACCAAATTCACATTTCTTTACCAATTAATAAGCTTTTAGATGCTGGTATTGACCCTAAAGAAATACCACTTCCACATGAATTCATGATCAATAAAGATCTAATGGCTCAGTTATACCCTAGCTTTGCTAAAGGATTAACACCATTCTTTACATTAAATTGGTCAGAATATCTAGACTTTTTAACTTTTCGTGGGGGTTTAAATCCAGTTACAGGTGGTTTATGGCTGAGTGATACTGCTCACCATCATTTAGCATTAGCAGTTCTGTTCATTGTAGCAGGTCATATGTACCGTACTAACTGGGGTATTGGTCATAGTATGAAAACTATCTTAGAAAACCATAAAGGTCCTTTCACAGGTCAAGGGAGTAAAGGTTTATATGAAATTTTTACTACATCATGGCATGCACAGTTAAGTCTAAACTTAGCTATGATGGGTTCATTATCGATTATTGTTGCACAACATATGTATGCTATGCCTCCATACCCATATCTTGCAACAGATTATGCAACACAGTTATCACTCTTCACACATCATATGTGGATTGGTGGTTTCTGTGTGGTGGGAGCAGCTGCACATGCTGCAATTTTTATGGTTAGAGATTATGAAGTAACTCAAAATTATAATAATTTACTTGATCGTGTACTTCGACATAGAGATGCCATTATTTCACATTTAAATTGGGTTTGTATTTTCTTAGGTCTACATAGCTTTGGTCTATACATTCATAATGATACAATGTCTGCTCTTGGTAGGCCACAAGATATGTTTTCTGACACTGCTATTCAACTTCAACCTGTTTTTGCACAGTGGATACAGAATACTCATTATTTAGCACCTAACATGACAGCACCTAATGCAAATCTTGCTACTAGTGTTTCATGGGGTGGTGACATTGTAGCAGTTGGTGGAAAAGTTGCTATGATGCCTATTCCTTTAGGAACAGCAGACTTTATGGTACACCATATCCATGCCTTTACAATCCATGTTACAGTTTTAATTCTACTGAAAGGAGTTTTATTCTCTAGAAGTTCAAGATTAATTCCTGACAAAGCAAATTTAGGCTTTAGATTCCCTTGTGATGGACCTGGTCGTGGTGGTACTTGTCAGGTATCTGCTTGGGACCATATTTTCTTAGGTTTATTCTGGATGGTTTGCTTAATAATCAAAAAGTTTTAAGGTTAAAATCCTTTAAATAAAAAGAAATATAAAAAATTGATTTATTACACTGAAATTTTCTGAGAAAAGAAAATCAAATATCATTCAAGTTTGATCTATTTTTAGTAAAAATAAAGTGTAAAATTTTTCACCCATTTTATGTTAAAAAAATAATTTGATTTTTAAAGAGCTTTTAAGGATTTTTTTACAAAAAAGTTAAATAATACAAAGAAAATGTTACAAAAAAGTGGTTGTATCAACAGAGTTTCAATTCAACAAAGTCTTTTAATTCACCAAATTCTAATATATAGACAACCATTCATAATAAAAAAACAATTTCTTCAAAAATTATTTATACAAAATTATGAGACAAAGTTGGTAGCAATTTGGTATGTTTTAAGAGATAAAAATGTTTATATTTCAAGTGAAATAAAAGAATTTTTATATCAACCAGTAAGTTATAGGAATTATAGAAATTTTGCTATCATTAACTTTTCTAATGATATTATGAATCTATTTAGCTTAAATCCATTCATATTGTCTAAACTTAAATTAAGAATAAACTTTATGGAAGATTATTACTATTTCATTAAAAATATATTTACCAAATTACATGGTAACTATTTTTTAAAATCCAAGTTAAATAAAATTAATTCTCCTTTATTTGATATTTTTTTTGTAAAAACTAAATCAAATCTTACATTTAATTTAACAACTTATAGTTGTAATATTAATTTATGGCTTAATTTTATAATCTGTTACTTTGCTTTTGAATTGTTAACTAATTATACATTGTTAATAAACTGTAAATTTGGTGAATCTAAAATTTTATACCATTATGGGTATGTGTATATTTATTCTAATAATAAAATTAATGCACTAATTTCCCAAATAGGTGTCGAAAATTGGGTAAATAATCAGATAGATATGGAGTTAAAACTAATTTATAACTTATTCAAAAATGGTTTTATTTTATATGAACTATATATTCTGGAATCATTAAATATTGTTAAATATTTTCCTTCTTACAAGACTCAAATTTTCTATACTATTGATCTTTGTAAAATAATCCAGAATAACATGTTGATACATTATGACATGTTGATAAAACTTCGTGTTCACAGGTTAATTTGGTTAAAGAAATTTTCTTTTAGTATTTGTGATTCAGAAGTTTTCTGCTTTATAAATTACAAAATAAACAATATTATTAGAATTCAATTAATTAATTTTAATATGACTAAACTAGTAATAGGTTGTAGCTCTAACCATTTTATAATAGCAAAAAGCTTCAAGTTTTGTAATATATGCTATAACTGCTGTTGGGTTTTGCACACTAATAGAAAAAATGGTTCTAAAAAACTTTATCTTCCACAGTTACATTGGTTTTTTATTTAATATGAGCTGGATGAATCTTAAGGTTCAAGTCCAGATCTTCATACAGATTTTTAGATAACAGTAAAAATCTAGTTTAATTATAATTCTATATCAGTTGCTATATTCCATTTCAGTTGGAAGATGCAATCAGATGTTTGGGGTAATGTGACAGCTAATGGTATTTCTCACATTACTGGTGGAAACTTTGCACAAAGTTCTATAACAGTTAATGGGTGGTTACGTGATTTCTTATGGGCTCAAGCTTCACAAGTTATCCAATCTTATGGTTCAGCCCTTTCTGCTTATGGACTTGTTTTCTTAGGTGCACACTTTATCTGGGCATTTAGCTTAATGTTCTTATTTAGTGGTCGTGGATACTGGCAAGAACTTATCGAGTCTATTGTTTGGGCACATAACAAGTTGAAAGTAGCTCCTGCTATTCAACCTCGTGCATTAAGTATTACACAAGGTCGTGCTGTTGGAGTAGCACATTATTTATTAGGTGGAATTGCAACTACATGGTCGTTCTTCTTAGCTCGAATAATTGCCGTTGGTTAAAGCTTGATATTTAGTAAAAATTTAGGCAAAAATATTTCTAAATTTGATTAAAATATGTTTACTTCAAAAAATTTTAAGGTTTAAATGTGAAATGAAATGAAAGGAGATTTAAGTTTATGGCAACAAAATTTCCGAAGTTTAGTCAGGGTTTAGCACAAGATCCAACTACACGTCGAATTTGGTTTGGAATAGCAACAGCTCATGATTTTGAGAGCCACGATGGAATGACAGAAGAGAATCTTTACCAGAAGATTTTTGCTTCACACTTTGGTCAACTAGCCATAATATTTCTATGGACTTCAGGTAATCTTTTTCATGTAGCTTGGCAAGGTAACTTTGAGCAATGGATAACTGATCCATTGCACATCAGACCAATTGCCCATGCAATTTTTGATCCACATTTTGGCCAACCAGCAGTAACAGCATTTACTCGTAGTAATGCAACAGGACCAGTAAACATTGCTTTTTCAGGTGTTTATCAATGGTGGTACACTATTGGTATGAGATCAAATACTGATCTATTTAATGGATCAATATTTTTAATGTTATTAGCTGCAGTTATGTTATTTGCAGGCTGGTTACATTTACAACCAAATTATCAGCCAAAGGTATCATGGTTTAAAAATGCTGAGTCTCGTTTGAATCACCATTTATCTGGTCTTTTTGGAGTTAGTTCACTTGCATGGTCAGGTCATTTAATACATGTAGCTATCCCTGAATCAAGAGGTCAACATGTTAGATGGGATAATTTCTTAAGTACAGCTCCACATCCAGCAGGTTTAGGAGCATTCTTTAGTGGTAATTGGTCTGTTTATGCACAGAATCCTGATTCACAGAGTCATATTTTTGGTACATCTGAAGGAGCTGGTACAGCCATTTTAACATTCTTAGGTGGTTTTCATCCTGAAACTAAAAGTTTATGGCTTACTGATATGGCTCATCACCATTTATCTATTGCTGTGGTATTTATCATAGCAGGTCATATGTACCGAACTAATTTTGGAATTGGGCATAATATGGAAGAAATATTATCTGCTCATACAGCACCTAGTGGAAAATTAGGTAGTGGTCATAAGAATTTATATGATACTGTAAATAACTCTTTACATTTTCAATTAGGTCTAGCTTTAGCATCTGTAGGTGTAATAACATCATTAGTTGCTCAGCACATGTACTCATTACCAGCCTATGCTTTTATGGCACAGGATTATACTACAATGGCTGCTTTATACACACATCACCAGTATATTGCAGGATTTATTATGACAGGTGCATTTGCTCATGGTGCCATTTTCTTTATCCGTGATTATGATGCAGCACAGAATGAAGGTAATGTTCTAGCTCGTATGTTAGAGCATAAAGAAGCTATTATTTCACATCTAAGCTGGGTATCTCTTTTCTTAGGTTTTCATACATTAGGTTTATATGTTCATAATGATGTTATGCAAGCTTTTGGTACTCCAGAGAAACAGATTTTAATTGAACCTGTTTTTGCACAATGGATACAATCTGCACAAGGTAAGGCTTTATATGGTTTTGATGTTCTTTTATCTTCAAATACAGGTGTTGCTGTTTCTGCAGGAAATACAATCTGGCTTCCTGGATGGTTAAGTGCTATTAATGATAATGCAAACACATTATTCCTACCTATTGGCCCTGGTGACTTTTTAGTACACCATGCTATTGCTTTAGGTTTACATACTACAACACTAATTTTAGTAAAAGGTGCTTTAGATGCTCGTGGATCAAAATTAATGCCAGATAAGAAAGATTTTGGATATAGTTTCCCATGTGATGGACCAGGACGTGGTGGTACTTGTGATATTTCTGCATGGGATGCTTTTTATCTTGCGGTTTTCTGGATGTTAAACACTATAGGCTGGACAACATTCTATTGGCATTGGAAGCACATTACTCTATGGCAAGGTAATGTGAGTCAATTTGATGAATCTTCTACATATATTATGGGTTGGTTACGTGATTACCTTTGGCTAAATTCTTCACAGCTAATTAATGGTTATAACCCATTTGGTATGAATAGCTTAGCTGTTTGGGGTTGGATGTTCTTATTCGGCCATTTAGTTTGGGCTACAGGATTTATGTTCTTAATTTCTTGGCGTGGTTATTGGCAAGAACTTATTGAAACATTGGTTTGGGCTCATGAGCGTACACCATTTGCAGCAACAGTGCAGTGGAAAGATAAACCTGTAGCTTTATCTATTGTTCAAGCACGTTTAGTAGGTTTAGCACATTTCTGTGTTGGATATGTTTTCACATATGCAGCCTTCTTAATTGCTTCAACTTCAGGTAAGTTTGGGTAAGGCAATTTTTAACCCAATTTAAAGCATACCCTAAAAATAGCTAAAATCATGCGTAAGCAATAAAATTTTAAGGAGTTTTTATTTATGGCTGGATCAACAGGAGAACGTCCGTTTTCTGATATTATTACTAGTATTCGTTACTGGGTAATTCATAGCGTTACTATACCATCACTATTTGTAGCTGGTTGGGTTTTTGTAAGTACAGGCCTAGCTTATGATGTTTTTGGTACACCTAGACCAAATGAATACTACACAGAGAGCCGTCAAGAGATACCATTAATCACTGACCGTTTCAATGCTCTTTCACAAATGGATCAACTAATTAAATAATTATTTTTATATGACAACAAATAAAACATTTACTTATCCAATTTTTACATTTCGTTGGTTAGCAGTCCATGCTCTAGCTGTTCCAACAGTATTCTTTATTGGAGCTATCTCTGCTATGCAATTCATTCAGCGATAAGAAAATTACAAAAGATTTTGGTAAAATAAGAATTAGTTAAAATGAATTTAGAGGTCTTTTTATGACACAACCAAATCCAAATAAACAGTCCGTAGAATTAAATAGAACAAGTTTATATTGGGGCTTATTATTAATTTTTGTACTGGCTGTATTATTTTCAAGCTACATTTTCAACTAAAAAATTGAAATTATTATTATTTCATTTTTTTCTAAATTAAAATTTTTGACGAGGAATATTTTTATGTCTAATTCTGGAACAACAGGACGAATTCCATTATGGTTTGTTGGAACTATTGCTGGAGTAGCAGCTATTGGTCTATTAGCTTTATTCTTTTATGGAGCTTACTCTGGCTTAGGTTCTTCTTTATAAACTAAAGAAAATATAGTTTAAAATTATATTTTCTATAAAAACCTACAATAAAATTTCTTGGTATTTAAATGTGCATTGGACCCACGCTAAACACAATCAAACTTAGCTGTGAAATAGTGTTACAGACAATATACTTTAGAGAAAACTCTACAGGAAATTCTCTCAATGCCAAGAATTTTAAAAGAATCTTAAGGTCTTAAAGATCTGTTTCTTTCAAAATATTATATTATTTGTTTTTCTAACTAAAATTTAAAATTTTTATGGCAATCTCTTATAACCGAGCATCTATAAGACCTTTTGAAATAATTGATTATAAAAATATTGATTTATTACGTAAGTTCATTACTGTTCAAGGAAAAATATTACCACAACGAATAACTAAACTAAGTTCTAAACAACAGCATAAGGTAATGCGTTCAGTACAATTTGTTCTAAATCTTCATAAAAACAAATTTGTTTTTATCTTACTTTAAACATTGTAAAATTAAAAGAAAGGATCTGGAACTACATTAAAGCAAATCAATTTTATGAGAAACTTATTAAGCAAATAAATTTTATTTTTGAAAACCACAAATACTACATTAAAAATTAAAGCTGGATGACCAATTTTGTCATATTCAGTTTTTAAGAAGTTGTAAAACGATCTTCATATAAAGCAGGCACGAGCACTTGGGCTTTTACCATTTGTAAATAAAGAATCAATAAGTAACTAAAATATAGTATATTTACTTAGTTACTTATAGAGCAAAAGTTAGACTATCTGGAAAGAAACGATTAATTTCAATTAATAAACCTGCAAGTAATCCAAACCATACAGTAGCAATAACTGGAGCTGTAGAAAGGTATGTAGTAAAATCTTTCATCTTAAAATTTCCTTTAAATAAAATTTTTATAGGGGTTCAATTCTGAGTTAGGTGACAGAGTTGAAAGTAAAGATTATTTTTAGTTTTCAATGTCACGGGATGTAGCGCAGCTTGGTAGCGCATTGCATTTGGGATGCAAGGGTCGCTGGTTCGAATCCAGTCATCCCGAACCTATTTTTTATCAATCTTTATTTGGAGAGGTGTCCGAGTGGTTTATGGTCCTGGTCTTGAAAACCAGCATAACGAAAGTTATCGAGGGTTCGAATCCCTCCTTCTCCGTTAAGGCAAAGTAAAATTCTTATTCATAAATTTTACTTTAGATTACAACTGAATTTAACGATCCTACAACAAACACAAGGCCTGCCCATGCAGCAGCACCAGTTAAAATGTAGTTCTTATTACTATTCCAACCTTCAGGAGTAGCAAAAACAACTGGAACAGCAATAACCATAAGGAATGATAATGCAATTAAAGCTAATATTGAAAATTGGAAAACTAAAATGATATCCATAGTATTTTATTTTTAAAGAGAAAATTTTGAAGTTCATTTAAACCTTAATTTCATAAAGTTTAATTTATTTAATTGTTACTGTTGCACCAGACTCTTCTAATAACTTTTTAGCTTCATCAGCTTCCTCCTTCGAAACTGCTGCTTTGATAGTTTTAGGCGTTGCTTCTATTAACTCTTTAGCTTCTTTTAACCCAACTGATGTTAAGTTACGAACTACTTTAATTACTGCAATACGCTTTGCTTGAGGAACTTCTTCAAGTACAACATCAAACTCTGTCTTTTCTACAGCTTCTTCAGTCAAAGCACCTGCAGGCATAGCAGCCATCATAACACCACCTGATGGAGCTGAAGCATCCACTCCAAATGTTTCTTCAATCTTAGAAACAAGCTCAGCTGCTTCTAATAAAGTCATATTCTTTAGTTGCTCAATAATATCATCTGTTTTTGTAGACATAAGGATTTAAATTTTAACTCAAAATCAGGTAAGTAATTATAAATTTGTAAATTTTCTAACGCTTAGAATATTGTGAAGCTTTTCGAGCTTTCTTTAAACCATATTTCTTTCTCTCAACACAAGCAGCATTACGAGTTAAGTAACCTTCAGCTTTTAAAGCAGCTCTATTAGCAAGATCTAAATTACATAAAGCTCTTGCAACACCTAACTTTATAGCCTCAGCCTGACCATTCAAACCACCACCAGATGCAATTACAACTGTATCATATTTTTCTTCTAAATCTAATATTAATAAAGGTGACTGAATTGAATAAAGCATTTTTGGGTTAAATTGCAAGTATTCTGATCCATCTCTACCATTAATAATGATTCTACCATTGCCTGGTGTCAACTTAACTCTGGCAACAGAGGATTTTCTTCGTCCCACAGCATTCATAACTGGATAAAATTTATTAAATAAAATGTAAACTAAATATATACTCCCCCTATTCTAATAAAGAATACTAATTTATTTCTTATAAAAATTTTATGTCTACTCCTAAACTAAAGATTTGTACCTTAGAATCTGTCAGAAATTTTCAACAAAAGCCTGATCTTCTAAAAAATTTTAAGCGAGTAGGTTTACATAAAAATAACCTGATACTAAATTTTAGACTTAAGTATATTCTTAGATAAAATTTTTCATAATCATCCAAATTTTACTTAAAACTAAGTAAAAGATTATTATAAATGTTGGACAAGCTTAAACAAGCTTGTAGAATAATATTTTCTGGTTCAAAACTTCCATTAGTCCAAATTTCTAAAATAACTAATTCATTAACTGATTGACCTGAATCAATTTCTTCCACAGCATAATTTACTTTTTTAATCACAGAAAAGTTTGGGTTTAATGCCAGTAAACCAATAGTACTGTTGTTAATATTCCAGCATTCAAAAAATTCTTCATAATTTAGATTCAATTTGTGTAACATTGATGGGGACAACTTTCCAGAATAAAACTTGTAATAACTACATGCTTCACGATCATCCAATTTCTGCCAAAAATTTCTCAATTGAAAAAATATACTGTTACTTTCAATAATAAACAACATGTTACAAGAATAATTCAACACTAATGTGCCTATATATTGATCAATATCAACAACATTAATATTGTGTGGAAGCTTTAAATTCTGTGAAGTGATTCGTGATGGACCATCTACTTTTAAGAGTCCATAAGAAGAGATAAAATTATCATAATGTAAGGTTTTTAAGACAATCTCTTGCAAATTTAAAAAAATATCTGAAGTCAACTCACGAAACCCCACTAAATCAGAGAACTCATGGATTGGAACTATTGCATTTATACCTGGAGCATTATAAATTTTAACTTTAACTAAAGTAATTGCAATATTTTTTTTAAATTCTAACAGTGTTCTTCTAAGTGAATTACCCACTGTTATACCTTGACCAGATGAAAAAGAACCTATATTGAAACGACTGTAATGAGTCAATGGAGTCTCAGCTCTACTTACTACGCATTTAACAAGAGATTTATTACTCAATTAGGATCAATTAAATTAAATTTTCCATTAAAACTGGAAAAGAAAATAGAGTTAAAAATTCTTAAATTTCTTCCAGCTTTAAATTTTAAACACGACGCTTTTTAGGTGGACGACAACCATTATGTGGAACAGGAGTAATATCTCGAATCAGACTAATACCTAGACCAGTAGTCTGGATAGAGCGAATAGCAGTCTCTCTACCAGAACCAGGGCCAGTGACAACAACTTCTACTTGCCTAATACCTTGATCTAAAGATTTCTTGGCAGCTGACTCAGCAGCTGTTTGCCCTGCAAATGGAGTACCTTTTCTAGCACCTTTGAAACCGCAACTACCAGCAGACGCCCATGAAATTACTTCACCTCTTTGGTCAGTTACTGAAACAATTGTGTTATTAAATGTAGCATTAATATGTACAATGCCTTTTGAAATTTTTCGTCTTAATGTTTTCTTTGTCTGTTTAGCCATTTTTATAAAATTTTTTTAAAATAATTTTAAACTTTACGAGAATAATATTCTACTACTAATAACTCATTTATTACTAAGCTGATAGAATTTCGATTCACCAAGTCATTAATTTTGCCTTCTAAAAGGTCACGATTAAAAGAAAGATGACTAGGTACAGTCAAACTATTACCATATGTCTCTATAAAATTTTTAGCTAAATTTTTTGAAACATCTGAATTCTGTACACTAATAACATCATTCTTTTGACACAAATAACTTGGACTAGAACTTGCTTTACCATTTATTAAAATATGACCATGTGTTATAAGCTGACGAGCTGAAGGAATTGTTGGAGCTAATCCTAATCGAAAAACAATATTATCAGCACGCATCTCTAACAATGTTAATAACAAGACTCCAGATGAGCCTTTACCCTTTCGAGATTTCTTAACATAATTTAACAACTGACGTTCTGTAACACCATAGTTATAACGTAGTTTCTGCTTCTCACGAAGTTGTAATGCATATTGAGAGAATTTCTTACTAGAAGAAGCTCCATGCTGACCTGGAGAGTTTAATTTATTAGAAGTCTTTGTTGTTAAACCTGGCAAGTCACCTAATCTGCGTGTTATGCGTAAACGAGGACCTCGATAACGAGACATAAATAAAATTAAAATTAAAATTTTTAGTCTTATTTAATTAAAGCTAAGATACCATTACCTTAACTTAACCAAAATTTTGTATAATATAATTAACCAAAGAAATTTTTATGTGACAAAGTTAAAACAATTAATTAGTTTATTTCATAAATAACTGTAAAAATCAAAGAGGGTCGTTGCCCGAGTGGTTAATGGGGACGGATTGTAAATCCGTTAGCAATGCTTACGCTGGTTCAAATCCAGCACGACCCAATTATGTTTGTAAAATAAAAGTTTCCCCTGAAAGGGTTTAAAATTTATTTTTAATAAACTTCTTTCTCTTCAACAAAGATAAAAAGTGATATTACTACTAAAACAGGTAAAACTAAACCTATTAGAGGTACGAAGATTGACGGTAGGAAAGCAGCAGACATAAAACCCTTTTTAAAATCTACTTTTCTTTTTTAAGAAATAATTCAGTCTTAATATTCAAGCTAATAATCTTTATATGGGAGTAAACGGACTCGAACCGCTGACGTTCTGCTTGTAAGGCAGATGCTCTACCAACTGAGCTATACTCCCTTAGTTATAAAATTATACTAAATAATTTTAATAAAAATGTCACCTAAAAATTAAATTTTGTAGTCATTTATTTAATTTGAAGATTATTTACTGAAAAATTTCATCCACTGAAATACCTGTTCCAGCTGGTATTATACGACCAAGAATAACATTCTCTTTTAAACTCTGCAACCAATCTGTCTTACCTTCTAATGCAGCTTGTACTAAAACTTTGGTAGTTTCTTGGAAACTAGCACTAGATATAAAACTTTCAGTGTTTAGAGATGCTTTTGTTATTGAAAGTAAAACAGGCTCATACTCAGCTTTGATATTCACACCTAAATTTATTTTTTCAATCTTATGAATTTCAATCAACTCCCCTGAAAGCAATGAAGTATCACCACCTTCACCAATCAAGGCTTTAGAAGTCATCTGTTTTACAATAATTTCTATGTGTTTATCTGATATAGAAATTCCTTGGGAATTATAAACTAACTGAATACCATTTACCAAATACTGTTGTATCTTATCAACACTCTTCCGAGCAGCCATATGTAAAGGATAAACTTGCTTGTAAAATATAAATTGGTGTCTTAAACGCTCATGCAAATTGTCTTGCAAAATGGAAAAGTCTTTAGTTCGTCTAGCTTCTAATAACTCTTCAACTTTAGGAAGACCTTGAACAATATCACCTGTTTTAGGTTTTCTATAAATTAAGCGAAATAATGTATTGTTTTTAGATACAAGCCCATTATTTTTAACACCAAGCACAGCATCTCTAGAAGCTAAATTAGGAACTCCAGTACGTACTAAAATATAACCATTTTTTACAACTAAAATTTGACCAGAACAAGAGCTGACCACAGTTGATGCAAGTTTGTCTCCCTTAGAAATCAATTTACCAACCTTAATCTCAAGCAACAATTTAGATGACAAAACTGACTGATTTATTACAGTATGTAACAAACATTGCCTCGCAGCATTAAAAATCTTTATCTGCTCTAAAACTGTAAAAACTTTACGTATTTTATATTTTTTAGGAAAAGTATTTAAAGAAATATAATTAATGTTTAATGCCCTAAGCACTAAATTACTATTTTGAAATGTTACATAGGAAGATTTTATTTTTTTGTAACATTTTAAAGTAAATAAAATGTCAGTTCTAAACAAAATATCCATACGTTTCAACAAGGACAAATATGAAAAAATCTCATTTTCTAATACCCATACAAGACCATCAGACACTACTTGAATTTTATTTTTTAAGATGGATTGAAACTTATCCATATAAACTTTACGAGTAATTAAGCCACCATCAAAAATTACTTGGCCTGAAATAACAGTCCTAACCTCTTTAAAAGCCTCTACACGATCAGTCTTATTAAGATACGGTAACATTTCTTCAAGACTTGAGATCTCAGCAATTATCTGCTTAGAAAAGACTTCTTTACTAGGCTTAGTAAATATAACTGCAAACTTGGGTAAAACCAATGTAGAGGTATTTAAATATGTTTCTTTAATGTACAGTTTCATCTCACCCAAAACTAAAAAAACTGTCTCCCCAAAAGCTGTTTTAATTATTTTTCCAGATGAAGTGGAATAGCTTAAAATACCATTATGGGGTGCATAAATTTTATCTTTAACATTACCAGCAAAAACTCCACCAGTATGGAATGTACGCATAGTTAACTGTGTTCCAGGCTCACCTATTGACTGAGCAGCTATTACTCCAACAGCTTCACCAAGTTGTGCTAAACGACCATGGGCTAAACTCCAACCGTAACACAATTGACAAATACATTTATTAGCTTCACAATTTAAAGGTGAACGTATATAGATCCTATTAATAGAATTACGAGCAATTTTATTGGCTAAATAAATACAAACATCTTGATTCCTATTAACAAGTAACTGGTTCTCTTTATCAAAGATACTTTTAGCAATTACTCTACCAGTTAACCGTTGTTGCACAGAGATATAAGTTTTACTGTTTCTGACTAATGGCTTAACTAACATGCCATAATGTGTTTTACAATCTACCTGATTTATGATTAAACTTTGTGACACATCAACAAGTCTTCTAGTCAAGTAACCTGAATTTGCTGTCCTTAGAGCTGTATCAACTAGGCCTTTTCGTGCACCATAACAAGAAATTAAATATTCAGTAATATTTAGACCTTCACGAAAATTACTTTTAATAGGTAAATCAATAATTTCACCCTGAGAATCAGACATAAGGCCACGCATACCAACCAATTGTCGTACCTGAGAAATATTGCCTCGAGCACCTGAAAAAGCCATCATGTAAACAGGATTTAATAGACTTACTTGTCTAAAATTTGTTATTAACTCATCTTTTAATAATTCACCAGTTGTATGCCAAACATCAATAACTTTTTGAAAACGTTGAACTTCAGTAATTTTTCCACTTATAAAACGCTGATCATTTTGTGCTATCTCTAGATGAGCATTTGTAATTAAACGGGTTTTTATAAGTGGAATTTTTAAATCATCTATCCCTAAAGAAATTCCTGCTTTTGTAGCATATTTAAATCCTAAAGTCTTTAAATTATCAGCAAATTCTGCTGTCCTAACAGTACCATAATTTGCTAAGAACCACTTGATTAGATTCTGTATTTCAGCTCGACTAAAAGGTCGATTCGAAAAAAAATTTTTCATCTTATGTACCTAAAGGAAAATATTTTGATCAATATTTAAATTTTTACAAAGAATTACAAATAACTTTGTTAAGCAATATTCGACCTGGGGTAGTCCTAATATACTGCAATAAATTGAGGTCATTATTTTCTTGACTAAGAAAAGGCATTGTTAATGAAACTTTTCCATTTTTTAAAGTAGCTAGTTGTTTTTCAAAGAAAACTTTTGACTCTAAATTTGAAGACCGTACCCAAATAAAAGTATGTAAATCTATCAATCTTTGCTTATAAGCTTGAATAACATCTTGTAAGTCTGTAAAATATAACACATTTTTCAAGACATAAAATAATGAAACATTTTCAATTGTCATAAAATAGCACCCAAGAACCATATCTTGGCTAGGCAACATGATGGCTGAACCTGTAGCAGGAGAAATCCAATTATGAAGAGTGAACATCATTAACCTTGCTTCAGCTTGTGACTCCAATGATATAGGAATGTGAACAGCCATTTGATCACCATCAAAGTCTGCATTAAATGCTGAACATACCAATGGGTGTAAATGCAGTGCTCGACCATAAACCAACTTTGGTTGAAATGCTTGAATACCCAAGCGGTGTAATGTAGGAGCTCGGTTTAACAAAATAGGATGCCCTTTTAAAACTTCATCAAGTAGTTGCCATATTATGGGTTCCTCATTCTGAATCTTTATCTTGGCATTACGTATGTTATGTGCTATTCGTAACTGAATAAGCTTATGAAGCACAAATGGATGAAAAAGTTCAATTGCCATCTCACGAGGTAAACCACACTCATACAATTTCAAATAAGGACCTACTACAATAACAGAACGACCTGAATAATCAACTCGTTTCCCCAATAAGTTTTGACGAAAACGACCTTGTTTTCCCTCTATAATATTTGACAAAGATTTTAATGGTCTACGTGCTTTATCAATAATGGCTTTACCTCGTCTACCATTATGAATGAGTGCATCTACAGATTCCTGGAGAAGACGTTTCTCATTTCTTATCAACAATTCAGGTGCTAACATCTTTTTAAGTCTATGAAGTCTATTATTACGATTAATAACACGTCTATACAAATCATTTAAATCAGATGTAGCAAATTTTCCTCCATCCAATTGAACCATTGGCCGTAAATCTGGAGGTAAGACTGGGAGATAAGTCAAAACCATCCACTCTGGTTTTGAACGTGTTTGAAGAAATTGATTAACAACTCTTAAACGGCGTACATATTTTTTTCTTCTTTGTAAAATATTTTTCAAATCATCTTGTTCTCTAGCTTTAGACAACAATTTAAGATCAAATTTTATGTTTTGTGCCAAATGCTCAAGTTGAATTTCTGATAATAAGTAATGAATAGCTTGGGCTCCTATAACATTATCAAGCATAAAAGTTTTTTCATCTTTTAAATTTAGTTTACCTGAAATTTCATTATACAAATGACGCATTTCATTATTAGTTAAATCTAAATGCACATTTTTATAATACCATTTATGATAATTCCAATCATTACCAGAGAAAGTTACAGAAGATAATTTATTGACCATTATCAAATAACCAGTATAATAGACAATTTTCTCAATTTCTTTAATAGATTTGTTCAAAATAACTGCCATATAGCTAGGTATACTCTTTAGAAACCAAACATGTGTAACAGGACTAGCTAATTTTATATGACCAAGTCGAGAGCGTCGAACTTTAGATTCAGTCACTTCTACATGACAGAGTGAACATATCAATGCATTTTCATTGTTCTGCCTGTAACGAGCCCGTTTATATTTACCACAAGCACATTCCCAACTTTTAACTGGACCAAATATCCTTTCACAAAAAAGACCATCCATTTCAGGTTTAAAAGTCCTATAATTTATTGTTTCTTTCAGTTCGGAAAGTAAAATCCTTCTTATTAATAATTCTGCAAATGAAAAGAAATCATGCAGCATTTTCTGTTCAATGTAAAAATATTTATATTTTATTTACTACACAAAAAATCCCAAGAAAAATTTAAAACTAAATTATAAAATCTAGACTTTATATGCATCTATCCATAAAGTTTAAAGCAGGATTTTTATCTCAATTTAATAAAAAATTCATGTTAAGCGAAACAAACAGATCTTTTTACTTCACCAATAACCATTCCATTAGGCAAAACTCTCTTACTCCATTGCACAATTCGCTCTGGAGAAGTCAAATGTATCTTAATATACTGAGCATTTTTTTTAAGCATTTTTATTTCATTTTAAAAATATTAATTTTCTTAGGTTGTTTAAGTTGATCAACAGTGTATAATCCAATATTTAAACATAATGACTGCAATTCTCGTATCATTACCTTTAATGATTCAGGTGTGCCAGGATTTGGTATAGCCTGCCCCTTAACTATAGCATTTAAAGCTTCTTTTCGATCTTCTATAGCATCAGACTTTACTGTGAAAAGCTCTTGAAGGGTATACGCTGCCCCAAAACCTTCTAATGCCCAAACTTCCATCTCTCCAAGACGCTGACCACCACTTTTTGCTCGACCACGCAATGGCTGTTGTGTAACAAAAGAATATGGACCAATAGCTCGAGCATGAACTTTATCATCAACAAGGTGAACTAATTTTAGAATATAAGCATACCCTACAGTTACAGGTTGTTTAAATGTTTCCCCTGTTCTACCATCAATCACTTTAGTCTTGCCTGGAAAATTAGGATCAAATAACCAGCTTTTACCTGTTTTAAGCTTAGCTTCATATAACTTTTTATAAACAATCTTTCGTGAAGTTTCATCTCCATACATTTCATCAAAAGGAGTAATTCTATAAGATTCGTTCAAATGCTGACCAGCTAAACCTAATAAGCATTCTAAAACTTGTCCAACATTCATTCTAGAAGGTACACCCAATGGATTTAAAACCATATCTACAGGAGTTCCATCTTGAAGGTATGGCATATCTTGTTGAGGTAAAATATTTGAGATAATACCTTTATTACCATGTCGACCAGAAACTTTATCCCCTAATTGAATAGGTCGTTTTTGTGCTAAGAAGACCTGTACACGATTACTATTAAAGACTCGAACATCTACAACCCAACCTTCAATGCCAGAAGGAACTTTTAAAGATGTATTTTTAACATCACGTTCTTTTTCACCAAAAATAGCCCGTAAAAGTCTTCCTTCAGGAGTTTGGTCAGAACTGCTCTTTGGAGTAACTTTACCTACTAGAATATCACCACTCTTAACTGATGTACCTACTAAAACAATACCATTCTTACCTAAATGAGATAGCTTACTGTAACTTACATTAGGTAGATCCCTTGTAAATTCTTCTAAACCTAAAGGTGTATGCTGAACCCTTGATTCATATTTCTCAATATGAATAGATGTATACATCTGTTCATTAACTAACTTATTACTTATTAATATAGCATCTTCAAAATTATACCCTTCCCAAGGAGTATAAGCTACTAAAATATTGCGACCTAATGCCAATTCACCATTTAAAGTGGCTGAACCATCTGCTAAAACATCACCTTTTCGAACCCACTCATGTTCACAAACAAGAGGTTTTTGACTTATGCAAGTACCCTGATTAGAGCGCTTATAATTTTCCAGGTTATAAGAACTTATTTTTAGCTTATTAAATATCTTACCACCATCATGTTGTGTATCTACTACAATACGATCATGACTAACATATTTAACAAAACCACTTTGCTTAGCCAATATAATTGAACTTGAATCTCTAGCTGTTTGTGCTTCTAAGCCAGTACCAACTAGTGGTTTTTCATTTTTAAGAATGGGAACAGCTTGTCGCTGCATATTAGAACCCATTAAAGCACGATTAGCATCATCATGTTCTAAAAATGGTATTAATGATGTAGCAATAGATATCATCTGAATAGGTGAAACTGCTATAAAATCTATATGCTCTGGATGTGCAGTAGCAAACTCTTGCTTATAACGAACTGGAATTAAGTCATTTAATTCTAATTTGCCTGATCTAGAAAGTAGAATATCACCTGGTGCTAAAAAGTTATCTTCCTCCTGTTCAGCTGAGAGAAAAAGTATACCTGCATTAAAATCCACTCTCTAATTAGTTTGATAAACTTATCTACAAAAAAAATCAAGCCTGAAATTTTTCACTTGACTCTAAAGAAATTGTAAAATTTTCTCTTCTTTAAACAGAATATTCCAAAAATTTAAAATTACCAAAATCAGAGAAATATAAATTCTTCTTTTTATAAATACTTTTGAAATGAAAATCCCAAACTTTTCTTAACACGGTAAAAAGGGCTCTCAAGGAAACCCAAAGCATTTATTCTTGCATATGTTGTAATAGAACCAACTAAACCAGCATTCTGACCCTCTGGTGTGTCAATAGGACAAATACGCCCATAATGACTTGGGTGAATTTCACGAACAACTAACCCTGTCCATTCACGACTTAAGCCACCAGGACCAAAAGAACTTACACGTCGTTTATGAGTTATCTCAGATAATGGGTTAGTCTCATCCATGAACTGAGACAACTGACTTGAACAAAAAAACTCTTGCAGTGAACTTCCTAGGGGTTTAAAGTTAAAAGCTTGCAAATGGCCTGAATCAACTTGATTTATAATGACTCTTTCCAAAAAGTTTACCTCCAAAACTGAATCAATTTTTTCTAATGCATACTGTACTGTACGCTTGACTTTATCAATATTTGACCTAAATTGATCTTGCAATAACTCCCCTGCAGATCTCACACGTTTATTTTTAAGATCATCCATATCATCAACATTACCTATACCATATTCAAGATTTATCAAGTAATTAACTGCTGCTAAAATATCTTCAGGTCTCAAAATGGTAGTGTCAACTGAAGTTTTTATATGTAACTTTTTATTCAGTTTTAAACGGCCTATTTTACCTAAATCATAAAAATCTGCATTCATTAAATTAGTATGAATCAAATTCATTGACTCTTTTAAAGTTGAAGACTTATCTGGCTTTAAAACAACATTTAACTGGAGCAAAGCATCCTGAGTAGAAGAAAGATTTGCTTTTTCTAAAGACTTTACTAAGAATTCAGGATGTCTAACTGAATAAAAAATTTTCTTCTGAGAAATACCAAGAGATTGGAGTAAAACAAAAATTGGTATTTTCTTAGCTTTATTAAATCTACCCCAAATATAACCATCTTTATCCATCTCAATTCGAAACCATACCCCTGCATTTGGTATTATAGTTGCAACAGATGACCTATGGTTTTCTTTACTGAATTCAAATTTATAATAAATACCTGGGCTACGTACAATCTGGTTTATTATGACACGTGGAGACCCATTGATTATAAATGTTCCACGCTCAGTCATTAATGGAATATTTCCAAAAGAAATATTTTCTACTCTTGACTTAAAACGCTTCTTATAAACTAGTACAGCTGGAACATATAAAACTGCACTATAAGTTTGTGAATTTAATATAGCATTGCTGGATGTCAGTGTTGCTTTCTTAAACTTTAAATTTTGAACATGTAAAAATAATTCTAAATTGTTATGACTGATGTAAGCCAACTTATTAATTTCAGATTGTAAACCAACTGTTAAAAAATTCCTAAAACTGTCACGTTGAATTTCTATCAAATCAGGTAAATTCTTATTAATGGCCATCTAAATAAAAAAAGGTTTCTTGTCTTAAGAAATATTTTTAGTAAAAAATGTTTAAGAATTTAGTAACTTTAATTTGTTGTTGCTTATTTCTATTTTAACACAAAATCTTAACACGAAAAGTCTTCTACTGCTGTAATAAATATAGTTTATTTGGCTAAAAGTATTTTTCCATAGAATTTTGTATAAAACAATAAAAATCATTTATAATAAATTAAAGTATTTTTATAAATTTTTACAAACTAAACATGGAAACTCCTGCTTTCTTCTCAGCAATTTTTTTAGGGTGTCTTTTACTTAGTATGACAGGCTACTCACTGTACATAGGATTTGGCCCAGCTTCTAAAGAATTACGAGACCCATTTGAAGAACACGAAGATTAAAATTAATTCTTTTTCGAGCTTTAAGGAAAGTAAACACGTAAATTTAATATAAAACTAGAATGGCATCTACATCAAAAGCCAATGCACAAATTACTCAAGGTAAGGTAACAGCTCTAGGAACAGCACTGAAGCCATTAAACTCTGAATATGGTAAAGTTGCACCTGGATGGGGGACAACTGTTGTAATGGGTGTATTCATGGCATTGTTTGCTGTATTCCTGATTATTATCCTAGAGATCTATAACCAATCAGTACTTTTAGATAATGTTGGTATGAGTTGGCAAAGTATGAAAGGCTAAAGTAAAGTTATTTTCTTTTACAAACAGAAATAACTTTACTTTACTTTACAATACGTGGAGGTTCACGAAAGAAAATAGCAAAGAAAATAACTCCTAATGTTCCTACTAATAAAAATGTATAAACTAAAGCTTCCATAAATCTTTTAAATTTTAATTATACCGTTTCACACACTTAAACAAAAATATTTTTTAAGATAAAAATGTTATACAGTTTGCTTTCTTGTAGTTGCATCACCTAACTTCTGGAAAGCACCAAATTCAATCTGTTCTTCTAAATCTGGATCAATACCTGCAAAAACATCTCTGAAGATAGTTCTAGCACCATGCCAAATATGGCCAAAGAAAAATAATAAAGCAAAACATAAATGGCCAAATGTAAACCATCCACGAGGACTACTACGAAAAACACCATCTGACTGTAAAGTCGCACGATCAAATTCAAAAATCTCACCTAGTTGAGCACGTCGAGCATACTTTTTAACAGTAGCTGGATCACTAAAGTTAACACCATCTAGTTCACCACCATAAAAACTTACAGTAACACCAACTTGTTCAATACTGTACTTAGACTCAGCACGACGGAATGGAACATCAGCACGTACAATACCATCTTGGTCAAGTAATAATACTGGGAATGTTTCAAAGAAAGTTGGCATACGTCTTACTGTAAGTTCACGTCCTGATTTATCTGTAAACACAGAATGCCCTAACCAACCTGCAGCAATACCATCACCATTATCCATAGGACCAGATCTGAAAAGTCCACCTTTAGCTGGATTATTTCCTACATAATCATAGAAAGCAAGCTTCTCTGGAATTTTAGACCATGCTTGACTAAGTGTATTACCCTCTGATAATGAGTTTTGAACACGTCGTTGTGTCTCCACCTGGAAAAAACTTTGGTCCCACTGATAACGAGTTGGACCAAATAATTCAATTGGTGTAGCAGCTGAGCCATACCACATTGTCCCTGCTACAACAAAAGCTGACCAGAAAACCGCTGCAATACTACTAGACAATACAGTCTCAATATTACCCATTCTAAGTACCTTGTAAAGTCTTTGCGGAGGTCGAACTGTTAAATGGAATAAACCAGCAATAATACCTAAGATACCGGCTGCAATATGATGCGAAGCAATACCACCTGGATTATAAGGATCAAATCCTTCAGCACCCCAAGCAGGTGTCACAGGCTGAACTGAACCTGTAATTCCATATGGATCTGAAACCCAAATACCAGGGCCATACAGACCTGTAACATGGAATGCACCAAATCCAAAACATAATAAACCTGATAAGAATAAGTGAATACCAAAAATTTTTGGTAAGTCAAGAGCAGGGTCCCCTGTTCGAGGATCACGGAACAGTTGTAAATCCCAATAAACCCAATGCCAGATAGCAGCTAAGAATAATAAACCAGATAAAACAATATGTGCAGCAGCTACACCTTCATAACTCCAGAAACCTGGGTTAGCAGCATTTTCACCACTAATACTCCAAGCACCCCAAGACTTAGTCACACCTAAACGTGTCATAAAAGGAAGTACAAACATCCCTTGTCTCCACATAGGATTTAATACTGGATCTGATGGATCAAAAATAGCAAGCTCATATAATGCCATTGACCCTGCCCATCCAGAAACTAATGCTGTATGCATTAAATGTACTGAAATTAAACGTCCTGGATCATTTAACACTACTGTATGTACCCTATACCACGGAAGTCCCATAAGAAACCTAAAGAAAATTAAGCTTGACTTTCTTTCAAAAAAATAACTCACTATTAAATTATAGCACATTTAAACATAAATTTACAGGTGGAGAGACTCGAACTCTCACATCATTAAGACACAAGAACCTAAATCTTGCGCGTCTACCAATTCCGCCACACCTGCTTAAACGGACAAGGAGGGATTCGAACCCCCGACACAATGGTTCGTAGCCATTTGCTCTGTCCACTGAGCTACAAGTCCTTGACAAGAAAATTTCCTCCCCAAGTAGGATTTGAACCTACGACAAGCCGGTTAACAGCCGGCTGCTCTACCACTGAGCTATTGAGGAAAGTTTGATTTGTTTATATCAAATGTAACTATACCAAATTTTCTAGACTTTGTCATCTAAAAATTTTAATAAGCTAGACCCATACTTCGTGTTGTTTCTGAACCTAAATAAACACGAACACTTAAAAAATCAGTAGGACAAGCAGATTCACAACGCTTACAACCAACACAATCCTCAGTTCGTGGAGCAGAAGCAATCTGACCAGCCTTACAACCATCCCAAGTTACCATTTCTAACACGTCTGTAGGACAAGCACGCACACATTGTGTACATCCTATACAAGTATCATATATCTTTACAGAATGAGACATAAAACTCCTAAAATAATTTCAAAAATTCTTAATTTGGGCTAAGAATAGTATAACCTAAACTTAATAAAAAAATTGATTTGGTAATTTAACTGTTATCAAGATTAGATAAATAAACAAATCCATCAGAACGACCTGACAAAACAGATTTTGCTAATGAAATAGCACGATCAGCTTGTTTTGAACCCTTATTCTTCCATGAACTTTTACGCATATTAGTTTTTGATTTTGACATTTTCTTTTTAGGAACAGCCATCTCTATTAAGAAGAAACTAAAAAAGATTTTTATCTTAATACCTTAAAATTGTGATACAAAAATCCTGGCATCGAGATAGTTTCCCATAGAGTTTCCCCTAAAGTATATTTTCCGTGACACTATTTCACAACTAAGTTCGAAATGGATTTTAGCGTGGGTCCAATGCACTATAAACACCAAGAAGTTTTTTAAGGTTAAATTCTCGATCTGTTAGTATATCTCAGCTACAATTATTACTAATCTTATACTTGATACCTAATAAACAGCTAGTCTAGCTGTGATCTTACAAAATAGAGAGTACTCATCTCAAGGTAGGCTTCCTACTTATATGCTTTCAGCAGTTATCCATGCATGCGTGGCTACCCAGCATGTCCCGTTGGCACAAGAACTGGTACACCAGAGGCATGTTTTTTATGGTCCTCTCGTACTAACAAAAAATCCTTTCAATACTCTAACGCCTGGACCGGATATGGACCGAACTGTCTCACGACGTTCTGAACCCAGCTCATGTGCCGCTTTAATGGGCGAACAGCCCAACCCTTGAGACGTGCTTCCGCCACAGGATGCGACAAGCCGACATCGAGGTGCCAAACCTGCACGTCGATGTGAACTCTTGGTGCAGATCAGCCTGTTATCCCTAGCGTAACTTTTATCTGTTGAGCGATGACTCTTCCACTTGATATCATCGGATCACTAAGGCCAACTTTCGTTTCTGCTCGACTTATAGGTCTTGCAGTTAAGCTCTCTTATGCCTTTACACTCTACAGCTAATTTCCGTCTAGCCTGAGAGAACCTTTGCACACCTCAGTTACTTTTTATGAGGTAACTGCCCCAGTTAAACTGCCCACCTGAAACTGTCAAATGTCCTGATTCAAGGAACATTATTAGATTTCTAACTCTTTTAGAGTGGTATCTCACTAATGGCTCACTTATTCCCAAAAGAATAACTTCATTGCCTCCCACCTATTCTGCGCAAAAAAAGTTTAAAACCAATTCCAAGCAACAGTAAAGCTGCATAGGGTCTTTCTGTCCAAATCCAGGTAGACCGCATCTTCACAGTCAGTTCTATTTCACTGAGCCTCTCTCTGAGACAGCTCCCACATCATTACACCTTTCGTGCAGGCCAGAACTTACCTGGCAAGGAATTTCGCTACCTTAGGACGGTTATAGTTACCGCCGCCGTTCACCGGGGCTTGAGTCGCGAGCATTGAACCCACTTCCTTAACCTTCCGGCACTGGGCAGGTGTCAGCTTCTATATGTTGTCTTTCGACTTTGCAGAAACCTGTGTTTTTGGTAAACAGTTGCATGGGACTAGTCACTGCGACCCTTGTTAAAGGGCACTCCTTCTCCCGAAGTTACAGAGTCATTTTGCCGAGTTCCTTAGAGAGAGTTAGCTCACGCCCCTTAGCATTCTCTGCTTACCTACCTGTGTCAGTTTTAGGTACAGGTATCTTTACCCATATGTCACGAGAGCTTTTCTTGGAAGTATGGCATCAGCTACTTGTAATACCTTAGTATTTCGTATTCACTCCTTAGCTCAGAATATATTATTTTACATTCTTCAACACCTTAAAAGCTTAAACTGGAAACCAACATCCAGCTAGCCTAGCCTTCTCCGTCACTCTTGACTAAAGTAAAGACAGTACAGGAATATTAACCTGTTATCCATCGACTACACCGTTAGGTCTCGCCTTAGGTCCTGACTAACCCTCCACGGACGAGCCTTCTAGAGGAAACCTTAGGTTTTCGGGGTATTGGATTCTCACCAATATTTTCGTTACTCAAGTTGACATTCTCACTTCTGATTCGTCCATAAACCCTTTCGATTTTACTTCAACCTAATACAGAACGCTCCTCTACCGATATTTCATCTCACAGCATCGACAAACAACTTAGTCCCGTTCATTTTTGGCGCGAAGACACTTGACCAGTAAGCTATTACGCACTTTTTAAAGGGTGGCTGCTTCTAGGCAAACCTCCTGGTTGTCTATGTGTCAACACATCCTTTGCCACTTAGCTGTTATTTTGGGGTCTTATCTGGTGATCTGGGCTGTTTCCCTCTTGACAATGAAGCTTATCCCCCACTGTCTCACTACTCAACTGAATGCATGCTTAGTATTCAGAGTTTGCTACCATTTGGTACCTCGTTAGAAGCCCGCACAGATACAGTGCTTTACCCCTAAGCAGCTCATAGTTAAATGCTGTGCCTCAACACATTTCGAGGAGATCCAGCTATCTCTGAGTTCGATTGGAATTTCTCCCCTAATCACAGCTCATCCCCTGATTTTTCAACATCAGTGGGTTCGACCTTCCACTTAGGTTTAACCAAGCTTCATTCTGGCCATGATTAGATCACCCAGGTTCGGGTCTTTAAATAGAGACTTACGCTTCATTCAAGCTCGCTTTCACTTTGGATTCGATTTTATAATCTTAACCTGCCACTACCTAAAAGTCGCCAACACATTCTTCAACAGGCACATAGTCAATCTTTAAGTAAATCTCCTACTGCTTGTAAGCTTATAGTTTCATGATCTATTTCACTCCTCTCCCGAGGTTCTTTTCACCTTTCCTTCACAGTACTTGTTCACTATCGGTCACTTATGAGTATTTAGTCTTACGAGGTGGTCCTCGCAGATTCACACAGAATTTCACGTGCTCCATGCTACTTGGGATACAAATTATAACAAATAGTCTTGAAGATATAGGGCTATCACCTGCTAAAGCTCTGTTTTCCAACAAGATTATCCTTAGACTAAAATGCTCAATGTTTCTGTCCCACAACACCGTATAAACGGTTTAGACTTATTCCGCTTCGCTCGCCGCTACTAAGGAAATCGCGTTTGCTTTTTATTCCTCCAGCTAACTAAGATGTTTCAATTCACTGGGTTTGCTCTTACTTGGCTATAAAATTCACCGAAGTAGTTTTAAAGGTTGCCCTATTCGGGGATCTCCAGGTCAAAGCTTTTTTGCAGCTCACTGAAGCATTTCGTCGCTTAATACGCCCTTCATCGCCAATAAGTGCCAAGGTATCCTCTATAAGCCCTTTTTATTTAACCTCAAATTTGAGTTGGACCATGCTGGATTTGAACCAGCGACCTCACCCTTATCAGGGGTGCGCTCTAACCAACTGAGCTAATGGTCCAAAATAAAATAGTTTCCAAATTTTTAAATTAGGAGGTGATCCAGCCACACCTTCCAGTACGGCTACCTTGTTACGACTTCACTCCAGTTACTAGCCCTGCCTTAGGTATCCCCATCCAAAAAGGTTAAGGTAATAATTTTGGGCGTTTCCAGCTTCCATAGTGTGACGGGCGGTGTGAACAAGATCTGGGAACGGATTCACCGCTGTATTCTGACCAGCGATTACTAGCAATTCCAACTTCATGCAGGCGAGTTTCAGCCTACAATCTGAACTAAGACAAGGTTTTTGAGGTTAGCTGACTTTTGCAAGATTGCAACTCTTTGTCCTTATCATTGTATCACGTGTGTAGCCCAGGATGTAAGGGGCATGCTGATTTGACGTCATCCTCTCCTTCCTCACAGCTTATCACTGGCAGTCTCTTTAGAAAAGCAACTAAAGACAAGGGTTGCGCTCGTTTACCGACTTAACTGCACATCTTACGACACGAGCTGACGACAACCATGCACCACCTGTAAAGAGGTTCCCTTACGGGCACATTCTATCTCTAAAACTTCCTCTTTATGCAAATCCTGGTAAGGTTCATCGGGTTGCATCGAATTAAACCACATGATCCACTGCTTGTGCAGATCCCCGTCAATCTATTTGAGTTTCACACTTGCGTGCGTACTCCCCAGGTGGGATACTTAACGCGTTAGCTACAATAGTGAGATAACCCACCACTTAGTATCCATCGTTTACAGCTAAGACTACCGGGGTATCTAATCCCGTTCGCTCCCTTAGCTTTCACCTCTCAGTGTCAGTGAAATTGGTCCAGTAAATTGCTTTCGCCATTGGTATTCTTCCTAATATCTACGCATTTCACCGCTACACCAAGAATTCCATTTACCTCTCCCACACTCTAGCCGCATAGTTTTCAATGCCATACCAAAGTTACGCTCTAATATTTAACATTGAACTTTTACAGCAACCTACAGGTGCTTTACACCCAATAAATCCGGATAATGCTTCTACCCCCTGTATTACCGCGGCTGCTGGCACAGAGTTAGCCGGTAGTTATTCCTCAAGTACCTTCAAAATTATTCCTTGAGAAAAGAAATTTACAACCCAAAGGCCTTCATATTTCACGCGGTATTGCTTTGTCAAGCTTTCGCTCATTGCAAAAAATTCCCCACTGCTGCCATCCGTAGATGTCTAGGCCGTGTCTCAGTCCTAGTGTGGCTGATCATCCTCTCAAACCAGCTACTGATAATAGCCTTGGTAAGCTTTTACCTCACCAACAAGCTAATCAGGTGCAAGCTCATCCCTTGACGAAAACTCTTTAACTTTTCAGCTTATCTGGTATTAACCCACGTTTCCATGGGGTATCCCTGATCAAGGGGTAGATTCTTACATGTTACTCACCCATTCGCCACTAACCAAAGTTCGTTCGACATGCATGTGTTAGGCATACCGCAAGCATTCATCCTGAGCCATAGTCAAACTCTCCATGTTGTATTTTAATTCACTAAAACATATTTTACGAAACCTTCCAGTTCAGCTAAAATCAAAGATAGTTTCCGATTAGTTGTGCTAAAGCATTTACAAGATATCGCTCGAAATGCTCAAACGATGTCCCCCTAAAAACAAGGGCTATCAACGTAATTAAATTCTTTTTGCAAGCAGCTGTTACAAATTTCAGGGTGTTCTTGTGACCAAAATTCTGCATGTACATAGCATGTACATACCATGTACATACAAAACCGCACCACCTCGGAACGTCTTATAGTATCCCACATTAATGTTACTATTCCAATCAGGAAGGAAATCACTTTCACGCATTAACCGCTTTTCATTGAAGACTACAGGCCCATGGTTTAAATTACACAATTATAATTAAAACAACTTTGATAAATAAATAAACCAGAACTCTCCCGCATTTATCCACTGAACAAATGTCTTAATTTTGTGCTTTGGTATTTAGCGTCTGGTAGTATTGTTTCTGGCCTAAAAATTTGTCTCCAGCAAACATGAAAGATTCAAAACCAATTAATCCTATTTTTGATTCAATAAAATTATACCACAAGGTTTCTAATAAATAAAAGTCTTTTGCTTTGGTCTTGCTTAAAAGCTTCATTGGTTATTTAAGGTTAATTAAACTACTTATATACATTACTACTATTACTACTTATATGTTAAGAACTATTAAGAACTAAGTACTATATATATGGATGAATACATCCATATATATGTATAATATAAACATTTGGTTTATATTATACTAAGTACTACAATGATTGTTAAGGAATTGTAAATTTATTACTAACCATACTAACCATATTAGTTTTCTTTTGACCTTTGTTATAATGTTCTCTGAAGCATTATAAGTTAAGCTACAAGTTTTAAACGAAGCATTATAAGTTAAGCTACAAGTTTTAAACGAAGCATTATAAGTTAAGCTACAAGTTTTAAACGAAGCATTATAAATATCAAGCTCTTCTAATGCCCTTACTTGTTCTTGCTCTTGCTCTTCTAATGCCCTTACTTGTTCTTCTAATGTTCTAGCTTCCTAATGCTCTTGCCTAGCCTTAGCTCTTCTAAAGTCGAACTACTGTAGGGATGGTTAGTAATGGTTTTACAATTATTGATTTATTAATCATTGTAGTACAACGGGGATGATCATAATCATCCCCTAAAAGCATTGCTAGTCCATACTCCTAGGAGGAGATGTACTTAATATAACCATTTTTTTAATAGTGTCAACCAATATTGGATGTAAATTAGAATCTAGTTAGGCACTCCAAAAAACCTTAATTTAATTGCAATATAGTGATTTTTAATTTCTTGGTTGACAGAATTACAATTTTCCTTTACTAATTTCATTAGGGTTGTGGTGCCTTTCTCTGGGACCTGTCCAGATAAAGACAGCTCAACCCTAATGGTAATGAAGAGGACCCAAACTTGGTGTTTTAGGACAATTTTAAAATGAATACAGTTTATGCCAAATTTTAATAGTAATAGCTCAGTTAAAATTTAAGTGTCACTTTTAAGTGTATAGAAATATACTCTAGAGTCATTAGAATCCTTTCAAATCAACGTTATTTAATAAAAGTAATGGTTTACCCTGTCAAACATTTTTAGGGTGGTGTTTTGATACTTTTAACTAGCTGTTTAATCTTTATTTTTGAGTAAAATACTGCATTGTTATGTTGTGGCAAAATATTGATAGGATGAACCTTAATTAATTGCAATATAGTGATTTTTAATTTCTTGGTTGACAGAATTACAATTTTCCTTTACTAATTTCATTAGGGTTGTGGTGCCTTTCTCTGGGACCTGTCCAGATAAAGACAGCTCAACCCTAATGGTAATGAAGAGGACCCAAACTAGCTAAGTCATTTTTAGTTAATTATCAATGTAAAAAAGTCATTAAAAATAAAAAATTTATTGCTTCTTGGTTGACAAAGAACTGGATCATCTTCATTAGCTTTTAAGAGCTCAACTAATAACTAGTAATTTTAATAAAATAATTTATGAAAAGGAAAAATTTAACAATTTTGTTTGATCCTGCACTACTAGATGAGGATACCTTCAAGACGTTTCTTTGGGAGATTAGAACTGAATTAACTATTAACATTTCAGAAAAGCAATTAATTAATAAAAGTTTTAATAATCGAATAATAACTATTAATAATTTTTTACAAGAAAAAAGGGCTACATTATATACGAAGCATGATATAGGTGTGCCACCTCAAAATTTCCCAACAACTCGAAGCAGGGTAGCAACAATCAGTATTGATGCTCACATTCTAAATGAGAATACTGTTAGAAGATTGTTTAGACAGATTCGAAATATGTTAGAAAGTACTTATTTAGATAAAAACTTTTTCTTAAAAGGTCAGATTGTTTCTAGGCTGCTTCAAGAATCCTGGGATACTATTTATGGCAGCGCCCTTTCTTGTGATGCACTTGAAGACGATTTAAAAAGCCGTCTATGGGTTCATTTAAATAAGAAGTTTCCATTAGCAAAGCATAGACTTCGACCTCGTAATCTAGGAAATTTTGGACTAGAGATAAAGGAAATGCATTCAAGAGCTGTATTTCTAAAAAATGAGTATTTTAGTTTACTTTTTAAAGACAAAACTGTCCGGAACTACTATAGAGAAGTGTTTATTAGACGTCCCCCCACTCGGGAAACCAAGGGTAGCCCTGCTCTGTGGTCAACTAATAGAAATTTTTATCGTTTCTTAAGAGATTATGATACTGACGGTAAATGGTAAAAATTTACTGTATAGTTAATAATTAAGGTTCATCCTATCAATATTTTGCCACAACATAACAATGCAGTATTTTACTCAAAAATAAAGATTAAACAGCTAGTTAAAAGTATCAAAACACCACCCTAAAAATGTTTGACAGGGTAAACCATTACTTTTATTAAATAACGTTGATTTGAAAGGATTCTAATGACTCTAGAGTATATTTCTATACACTTAAAAGTGACACTTAAATTTTAACTGAGCTATTACTATTAAAATTTGGCATAAACTGTATTCATTTTAAAATTGTCCTAAAACACCAAGTTTGGGTCCTCTTCATTACCATTAGGGTTGAGCTGTCTTTATCTGGACAGGTCCCAGAGAAAGGCACCACAACCCTAATGAAATTAGTAAAGGAAAATTGTAATTCTGTCAACCAAGAAATTAAAAATCACTATATTGCAATTAAATTAAGGTTTTTTGGAGTGCCTAACTAGATTCTAATTTACATCCAATATTGGTTGACACTATTAAAAAAATGGTTATATTAAGTACATCTCCTCCTAGGAGTATGGACTAGCAATGCTTTTAGGGGATGATTATGATCATCCCCGTTGTACTACAATGATTAATAAATCAATAATTGTAAAACCATTACTAACCATCCCTACAGTAGTTCGACTTTAGAAGAGCTAAGGCTAGGCAAGAGCATTAGGAAGCTAGAACATTAGAAGAACAAGTAAGGGCATTAGAAGAGCAAGAGCAAGAACAAGTAAGGGCATTAGAAGAGCTTGATATTTATAATGCTTCGTTTAAAACTTGTAGCTTAACTTATAATGCTTCGTTTAAAACTTGTAGCTTAACTTATAATGCTTCGTTTAAAACTTGTAGCTTAACTTATAATGCTTCAGAGAACATTATAACAAAGGTCAAAAGAAAACTAATATGGTTAGTATGGTTAGTAATAAATTTACAATTCCTTAACAATCATTGTAGTACTTAGTATAATATAAACCAAATGTTTATATTATACATATATATGGATGTATTCATCCATATATATAGTACTTAGTTCTTAATAGTTCTTAACATATAAGTAGTAATAGTAGTAATGTATATAAGTAGTTTAATTAACCTTAAATAACCAATGAAGCTTTTAAGCAAGACCAAAGCAAAAGACTTTTATTTATTAGAAACCTTGTGGTATAATTTTATTGAATCAAAAATAGGATTAATTGGTTTTGAATCTTTCATGTTTGCTGGAGACAAATTTTTAGGCCAGAAACAATACTACCAGACGCTAAATACCAAAGCACAAAATTAAGACATTTGTTCAGTGGATAAATGCGGGAGAGTTCTGGTTTATTTATTTATCAAAGTTGTTTTAATTATAATTGTGTAATTTAAACCATGGGCCTGTAGTCTTCAATGAAAAGCGGTTAATGCGTGAAAGTGATTTCCTTCCTGATTGGAATAGTAACATTAATGTGGGATACTATAAGACGTTCCGAGGTGGTGCGGTTTTGTATGTACATGGTATGTACATGCTATGTACATGCAGAATTTTGGTCACAAGAACACCCTGAAATTTGTAACAGCTGCTTGCAAAAAGAATTTAATTACGTTGATAGCCCTTGTTTTTAGGGGGACATCGTTTGAGCATTTCGAGCGATATCTTGTAAATGCTTTAGCACAACTAATCGGAAACTATCTTTGATTTTAGCTGAACTGGAAGGTTTCGTAAAATATGTTTTAGTGAATTAAAATACAACATGGAGAGTTTGACTATGGCTCAGGATGAATGCTTGCGGTATGCCTAACACATGCATGTCGAACGAACTTTGGTTAGTGGCGAATGGGTGAGTAACATGTAAGAATCTACCCCTTGATCAGGGATACCCCATGGAAACGTGGGTTAATACCAGATAAGCTGAAAAGTTAAAGAGTTTTCGTCAAGGGATGAGCTTGCACCTGATTAGCTTGTTGGTGAGGTAAAAGCTTACCAAGGCTATTATCAGTAGCTGGTTTGAGAGGATGATCAGCCACACTAGGACTGAGACACGGCCTAGACATCTACGGATGGCAGCAGTGGGGAATTTTTTGCAATGAGCGAAAGCTTGACAAAGCAATACCGCGTGAAATATGAAGGCCTTTGGGTTGTAAATTTCTTTTCTCAAGGAATAATTTTGAAGGTACTTGAGGAATAACTACCGGCTAACTCTGTGCCAGCAGCCGCGGTAATACAGGGGGTAGAAGCATTATCCGGATTTATTGGGTGTAAAGCACCTGTAGGTTGCTGTAAAAGTTCAATGTTAAATATTAGAGCGTAACTTTGGTATGGCATTGAAAACTATGCGGCTAGAGTGTGGGAGAGGTAAATGGAATTCTTGGTGTAGCGGTGAAATGCGTAGATATTAGGAAGAATACCAATGGCGAAAGCAATTTACTGGACCAATTTCACTGACACTGAGAGGTGAAAGCTAAGGGAGCGAACGGGATTAGATACCCCGGTAGTCTTAGCTGTAAACGATGGATACTAAGTGGTGGGTTATCTCACTATTGTAGCTAACGCGTTAAGTATCCCACCTGGGGAGTACGCACGCAAGTGTGAAACTCAAATAGATTGACGGGGATCTGCACAAGCAGTGGATCATGTGGTTTAATTCGATGCAACCCGATGAACCTTACCAGGATTTGCATAAAGAGGAAGTTTTAGAGATAGAATGTGCCCGTAAGGGAACCTCTTTACAGGTGGTGCATGGTTGTCGTCAGCTCGTGTCGTAAGATGTGCAGTTAAGTCGGTAAACGAGCGCAACCCTTGTCTTTAGTTGCTTTTCTAAAGAGACTGCCAGTGATAAGCTGTGAGGAAGGAGAGGATGACGTCAAATCAGCATGCCCCTTACATCCTGGGCTACACACGTGATACAATGATAAGGACAAAGAGTTGCAATCTTGCAAAAGTCAGCTAACCTCAAAAACCTTGTCTTAGTTCAGATTGTAGGCTGAAACTCGCCTGCATGAAGTTGGAATTGCTAGTAATCGCTGGTCAGAATACAGCGGTGAATCCGTTCCCAGATCTTGTTCACACCGCCCGTCACACTATGGAAGCTGGAAACGCCCAAAATTATTACCTTAACCTTTTTGGATGGGGATACCTAAGGCAGGGCTAGTAACTGGAGTGAAGTCGTAACAAGGTAGCCGTACTGGAAGGTGTGGCTGGATCACCTCCTAATTTAAAAATTTGGAAACTATTTTATTTTATTTTGGGGGTATAGCTCAGCTGGTAGAGCGCTGCCTTTGCAAGGCAGATGTCAGCGGTTCGAGTCCGCTTATCTCCATTTTAGGTGGCGACATAGCCAAGTGGTAAGGCAGAGGTTTGCAAAACCTTTATTCCCCAGTTCAAATCTGGGTGTCGCCTTTAGGTGTATAGAAATATACTCTAGAGTCATCATAATCCTTTCAAATCAACGTTATTTAACAAAAGTAATGATTTACCTTGTCAAGTATTTTAAGGGTGGTTTTTTGGTACTTTAAAATAGCCTTAAATGTTTTAGAATTGAAGAGTATACAGGGTTTTAAATTTTTAACTAGATGTTTAATCTTTATTTTTGAGTAAAATTTTATGGTAACTTTAGAGCAAATGTTAGATTCAGGAGTTCATTTAGGTCATCAAGTTAGACGCTGGAACCCAAATTAGATTTTTGTGAAATTTTATGCATAAAACTTATATAAACTTTCTATTTTCATAAAATAGACTATAATTTGGAGTAAAATATTATGCTTAAATTTGTTTTGCTTCAAGAAAATTTTGTTTAAAGATATAATTGAGATTTTAATTTTGGAAATTTAAGCTAGATGAATTTATTTAGCTTCATTTCTAGATTTTTTAGAGGGTTTGAGCTAAACCAATCTTAGCAAATGTCCCCTTATATTTATGGTGAGAGGAATGGTATTCATATTATTGATGTTTTACAAACATTACTTTGTTTACAGCAATCAGTAAATTATTTGGTGCAAGCTGGAAAAGATAATAAGTCAGTATTATTTGTAGGAACTAAAAAGCAATTTGCTAATATCATTGAGGTTTATGCAAAGAAGGCAAATGCATACTATGTAAATCAACGTTGGTTAGGTGGAATGTTGACTAATTGGTCTACTATGCAGACTTGTATTGAGAACTTAAAGCTTTTGGATAAGCAAGAAGCAAGTGGTGTTTTTGATTCTTTAACAAAAAAAGAAGCTTCTCTTTTAATTAAAAGACAGCTAAAGCTAAAAAAATACTTTGGTGGTATTCAGGAAATGAAGAAAATTCCTGACATAGTTATAATTGTTGGTCAAATAAGGGAGATTAATGCTGTGAAGGAGTGTAATAAATTGGGTATTCGAACAATTACTCTTTTAGATACAAATTGTGATCCAACATTAACAGAATTTTTTATACCTGCAAATGATGATTCTATAAGATCTGTAGATCTTATTTTAAATGAATTGAGTGAGGCTATTGTACGAGGAAAGCTTAATTTGGTTTAGGTAATAGAATAAGGTTTTTGTGGCTTTTAATGGTATCTTAACTTTTATGAGAATTGAAGGATTATTTATTTTATGTAAAAAATGTGTCTCATGGGTATGATTAGTCTTAACTGGATTTATAGTCTAGCTAATGTTGAAGTAGGTCAACACTTTTATTGGTCTTTTGGTGAATATGAAGTTCATGGTCAAGTGCTAATAAATACTTGGATTGTTATGGCAATAATATTTATTGTTGGAGCATTAACAACTCGTGAACTTAAAACTATTCCTGATAGTGGACAAAGTTTTGCAGAGCTTTTAACTGAATTTATTCGTGATATTGCAAAAACACAAATAGGTGAAAAAGAACACCTTAAGTGGGTTCCTTACATTGGAACACTTTTCCTATTTATTTTTGTGTCAAATTGGTCAGGTGCTCTAGTTCCCTGGAAAATAATTGAGCTTCCTAATGGAGAATTAGGAGCTCCAACAAATGATATCAATACAACAGCTGGATTAGCACTTCTTACTTCAGCGGCATATTTTTATGCCGGTTTAGGTAAGCGTGGCTTAGAGTTCTTTACAAAATATGTTCAGCCTACCCCTATCTTATTACCAATTAATGTTTTAGAAGATTTTACTAAGCCATTATCACTTACATTTCGACTTTTTGGTAATATTTTAGCTGATGAATTAGTTGTAGGTGTACTTTGTTCACTTGTTCCACTTGTAGTACCAATTCCTCTAATATTTTTAGGTTTATTTACTAGTGCTATCCAAGCTTTAATTTTTGCAACATTATCAGGTGCATATATTGGTGAAGCTATGGAAGGTCATTAAAAATATTAAAATTTTATGCTATAATAATCCTGTGTTATTCATTACAAGAAAATAAAATATGATTTTGATTAATTGATTTTAATGATCAGATGCTTCGCATTTTAAACAATGTAAAATTTACTTTAAATATAGGAGAGGGTTATGAATCCAATCATTTGTGCTGCTTCTGTTATTGGCGCTGGTTTAGCTATTGGTTTAGGTGCTATTGGTCCTGGTATTGGTCAAGGTACAGCAGCAGGTGCTGCTGTAGAGGGAATTGCTCGCCAACCTGCTCAGGAAGGTAAGATTCGTGGTACTCTTCTACTATCATTAGCTTTCATGGAAGCTTTAACTATTTATGGTTTAGTTGTAGCATTAGCTATCATTTTTGCAAATCCATTTGTTAGCTAAAATGGAAAATTATTATTAATTCTGTTTTAAGTTTAAAACAGCTTAATAATTGAGTCTTTTAAAATGTAAAATAAATGGAGTTGAGTTGTGATAATTAGTAACATCAATGTATTTAATTTGGTTTCAGAGTCAGAAGGTTTTGGTATTAACACAGACTTATTAGAAACAAATGTCTTAAATTTAGCAGTTGTTATTGGCGTACTGGTTTATTTTGGTTCAGATATTTTAGGTGGGGCACTTAAAAGTCGAAAAGAGCTTGTCTTAAAAAGTTTAGCAGATGCTGACAATAAATTTCAAGAAGCTACTGATAAGTTAAACCAAGCAAAAGCACAGTTTGAATCTGCTAAATTAAAAGCTGGAGAGATTCGTGCTCAGGGTCTTGTTACAGCTGAGCAGAGTTCAAAGAAATTGCTTGAGCGTGTTGAACAGGACATTAAGCGTTTAGATGAAGTACGTTTAGCTACAATTCGTTTTGAAGAAGAAAAAGCTGTTAGTGATATTTGTCAGCGAGTTAGTCGTTTAGCTCTTGAGCAAGCTATTGAGAAATTAACTGGGCAGTTAAACCCAGCTTTGCAAAAGCGTATTGTTCAATTAAATATTACTTTATTAAGTAGTCTTGCTGTTAAGTAATTTTAAAGTTATATTTCTTCTTTTGTTAGTTTTGTTTATTAAATTTTCCTATAAAATTTAAAGGTCATGGTAAAAATTCGTCCAGATGAAATTAGTAGTATAATTCGTCAGCAGATTGAACAGTATAACCAAGAAGTTAAGGTTGTAAATGTTGGTACTGTTCTTCAAGTAGGAGATGGTATGTGCGAGATGATTTTTAAATGTTAGCTGTTATTTTTAAAATAAAGTTTAGAAGTAATCATTTTTTTAAGTAAAATGAAAACTAAAATTTTGTGGAGAACTTCATTATGTTTCCAAAGCATGAAATTTTCCAAGATTTTTCTAATGATTTTTAAGCACCTAAAATAAAGGTTAATAATATGAATCAATTTTTACCTTAAAGAAGTTACCAAGGATACTACTTGTTAATTGCTTATTTTTATTTAGGAAAGTTGAAACCTACTAGAGCTTTAATTTTAACATTTTTTAATCATTTTTAAGATTCTATATAGTGTAAGATTTATAAATCTAAAATAAAAACATTGGATTGCTTACACTTTAAAGTACCCTAAAGAATTTAAAAGACTTAATTCTTTAATTTAAATCTTTTGGAAGGATAAATTTTTATGAATGAATGTAATGTTTTTGATTTAGAATTAATCCAGTTACGTGTTGGTAAAAAGCAGTATCAAATTGAGATGGCTTTGTTAAATGGTAATCTTAGATTGGCAAAATATCTATCAAACAAATTATTGGTTAGTTTAGATAGTAGAATTTTAGCTTTAGAGCTTGTGTTGAACAATTCCATGTGGTTGATTTTGCAGAAAGATTTCCCTTTAACAAATGAATTATACAATCGAGTCTTAGATACAATTTTTGTGTTTGTTTTAGACATTAGTTATTGTGGTTTTAGTTCTGTAAGTGCATTAACTTTAGAACAATTCTCTTATGATTTGGAGTTGGTTTCTGTAAAACCGTTTATTGATAAGTGTATGCATAGTCTTATTTTATTTATTGTAGATTTATGGGTTAAAGACTCTTTTTCTAGTGTATTGGAGTTTGATGATGTGTATAGGTTTGTACATAGTTATAAGCCTCCATATTTTGTAGTAGTAGATGTATCATATGCTTTTAGTGGCATGAATTTATGGTTAATTGCTTATATTTGTAAAGACTTACATTATTTTTTATTTTCCCATTTAACTTTTAAATTTAAAATTTTTCGAGATATAGATAAACTTTATATTTTTGTTTGTAACTATCATTCAGCTAAATTGGTATGTTTCTATCTTAATGAATATTTTTGTCTACAAAACTTTAATACTTTAAAAAGTGAAGTTATGGCTTGTAATGCGTTTGAACAGTGTTATAGCTCTTCATCTAAGTTGGCATTAAAGCAGCTTATTCTTAATATTAAATTTTTAGCACAAAATTTTTATAGTCCAAATTCTTTAATGTGCAATCTAAGTAAAATATTGAATAGGTTTAGTGGATGTAATTGTTTAACAAATAATAAAAAACAGCTTATCGTTTTGCGTAAGTCTATTTCTAATATAATTTTTCGAAATCTTGTAAGGATATACCGTTTTAAATATCCAGCTAAAGGACGGAGCATTGTTAAGTACCGTTATTTGGTTTATATTATTCGTAAATACCACTGGTCAGTTTACACAAGTGGTTCTATTAAGTGGTGGGGTTACCATGAATCACAGTCCCACAATATGATTTTTTTATTTTATCCTTAAGTAAGGTTAGAACCTTAGTTTAAATTTTAAGAAAGGGGGAGCTGTATACGCTGAAAGGTGTTTGTATGGTTCTGCGAGAAGAAGAAATTTTCTACTTATCTCGAATTGCAAGAATTTATGGTTTAGAAAAGGTTATGGCTGGAGAGCTTGTTGAATTTGATGAAGGGACACTTGGCATAGCATTGAACTTAGAAAGTGACAATGTAGGTGCTGTTTTAATGGGTGATGGTTTTAAAATTCAAGAAGGTTCATCTGTTCGTTCAACAGGTAAAATTGCACAGATTGCTGTAGGTGAAAATTACCTAGGACGTATTGTAAATGCTTTAGCACAACCTATTGATGGAAAAGGTGAAATTGCAGCTACTGAAACTAGATTAATTGAATCACCAGCACCTGGTATTATTGCACGTCGTTCAGTTTATGAGCCATTACAGACAGGGCTTGTAGCTATTGATGCTATGATTCCTATTGGTCGTGGACAGCGTGAACTTATTATTGGTGACCGTCAAACAGGTAAGACTGCTGTTGCAACTGATACTATCCTGAATCAAAATGGTGAAAATGTTATTTGTGTTTATGTAGCTATTGGTCAAAAAGCTTCTTCGGTAGCACAGATTGTTAACACGTTAGAAGAGCGTGGTGCAATGGCATATACAATTGTTGTTGCAGAGAATGCTGATTCTCCAGCTACATTACAGTATCTTGCACCATATACAGGGGCTTCTTTAGCAGAATTCTTTATGTATACAGGGCGTCATACATTAGTAATTTATGATGACTTATCAAAGCAAGCACAAGCTTACCGTCAGATGTCATTATTACTACGTCGACCTCCAGGACGTGAAGCATACCCAGGTGATGTTTTCTATTTACATTCTCGTCTTTTAGAGCGTGCTGCTAAACTAAGTAATGCTATGGGTGAAGGTAGTATGACTGCTTTACCAGTGGTTGAAACTCAAGCAGGTGATGTTTCAGCTTATATTCCAACTAATGTAATTTCTATCACAGATGGACAAATCTTTCTATCAGCTGATATTTTTAATTCAGGTATTCGTCCAGCTATTAATGTTGGTATTTCAGTTTCCCGTGTAGGTTCTGCTGCACAAATCAAGGCTATGAAGCAAGTTGCAGGTAAGCTTAAGTTAGAGCTTGCTCAGTTTGCTGAATTAGAAGCTTTTGCACAGTTCTCATCTGATTTAGATTCTGCTACTCAGGCTCAGCTAGCAAGAGGTTCGCGTCTACGTGAATTACTTAAGCAAGCACAATCTTCACCTCTTGTAGTTGCTGATCAAGTAATAACAATTTACACTGGTGTAAATGGGCATTTAGATAGTCTTGAATTAGGGGATGTTAAGCCTTTCCTATCTGGACTTCGTGACTATGTAAATACTAATAAGTCAAGTATTCCTGAAAGCATTAAATCAACACAAGCTTTTAGCTCTGAAGCAGAGAGCTTACTTTTAGAAGCCATTACTGAGTACAAAGCAATCTACAGTTAATATATTGTACAAAGTTTTAAAGTATTAGTATTACTTTTAGTATTAATACTTAATATAATTCTAATTTACATTTTAAAAATTTTCTATAGTTTTCTCAAAAATATAGGAAAGACATCTGTATTAGTGATAAGTTTAAGACCTTTCATAATTTTTGATGTGTTTGGCGGAAGATTTGTTGTAGGTTAGGTTAAATAAAAAGGGCTTATAGAGGATACCTTGGCACTTATTGGCGATGAAGGGCGTATTAAGCGACGAAATGCTTCAGTGAGCTGCAAAAAAGCTTTGACCTGAAGATCCCCGAATAGGGCAACCTTTAAAACTACTTTGGTGAATTTTATAACCAAGTAAGAGCAAACCCAGTGAATTGAAACATCTTAGTTAGCTGGAGGAATAAAAAGCAAACGCGATTTCCTTAGTAGCGGCGAGCGAAGCGGAATAAGTCTAAACCGTTTATACGGTGTTGTGGGACAGAAACATTGAGCATTTTAGTCTAAGGATAATCTTGTTGGAAAACAGAGCTTTAGCAGGTGATAGCCCTATATCTTCAAGACTATTTGTTATAATTTGTATCCCAAGTAGCATGGAGCACGTGAAATTCTGTGTGAATCTGCGAGGACCACCTCGTAAGACTAAATACTCATAAGTGACCGATAGTGAACAAGTACTGTGAAGGAAAGGTGAAAAGAACCTCGGGAGAGGAGTGAAATAGATCATGAAACTATAAGCTTACAAGCAGTAGGAGATTTACTTAAAGATTGACTATGTGCCTGTTGAAGAATGTGTTGGCGACTTTTAGGTAGTGGCAGGTTAAGATTATAAAATCGAATCCAAAGTGAAAGCGAGCTTGAATGAAGCGTAAGTCTCTATTTAAAGACCCGAACCTGGGTGATCTAATCATGGCCAGAATGAAGCTTGGTTAAACCTAAGTGGAAGGTCGAACCCACTGATGTTGAAAAATCAGGGGATGAGCTGTGATTAGGGGAGAAATTCCAATCGAACTCAGAGATAGCTGGATCTCCTCGAAATGTGTTGAGGCACAGCATTTAACTATGAGCTGCTTAGGGGTAAAGCACTGTATCTGTGCGGGCTTCTAACGAGGTACCAAATGGTAGCAAACTCTGAATACTAAGCATGCATTCAGTTGAGTAGTGAGACAGTGGGGGATAAGCTTCATTGTCAAGAGGGAAACAGCCCAGATCACCAGATAAGACCCCAAAATAACAGCTAAGTGGCAAAGGATGTGTTGACACATAGACAACCAGGAGGTTTGCCTAGAAGCAGCCACCCTTTAAAAAGTGCGTAATAGCTTACTGGTCAAGTGTCTTCGCGCCAAAAATGAACGGGACTAAGTTGTTTGTCGATGCTGTGAGATGAAATATCGGTAGAGGAGCGTTCTGTATTAGGTTGAAGTAAAATCGAAAGGGTTTATGGACGAATCAGAAGTGAGAATGTCAACTTGAGTAACGAAAATATTGGTGAGAATCCAATACCCCGAAAACCTAAGGTTTCCTCTAGAAGGCTCGTCCGTGGAGGGTTAGTCAGGACCTAAGGCGAGACCTAACGGTGTAGTCGATGGATAACAGGTTAATATTCCTGTACTGTCTTTACTTTAGTCAAGAGTGACGGAGAAGGCTAGGCTAGCTGGATGTTGGTTTCCAGTTTAAGCTTTTAAGGTGTTGAAGAATGTAAAATAATATATTCTGAGCTAAGGAGTGAATACGAAATACTAAGGTATTACAAGTAGCTGATGCCATACTTCCAAGAAAAGCTCTCGTGACATATGGGTAAAGATACCTGTACCTAAAACTGACACAGGTAGGTAAGCAGAGAATGCTAAGGGGCGTGAGCTAACTCTCTCTAAGGAACTCGGCAAAATGACTCTGTAACTTCGGGAGAAGGAGTGCCCTTTAACAAGGGTCGCAGTGACTAGTCCCATGCAACTGTTTACCAAAAACACAGGTTTCTGCAAAGTCGAAAGACAACATATAGAAGCTGACACCTGCCCAGTGCCGGAAGGTTAAGGAAGTGGGTTCAATGCTCGCGACTCAAGCCCCGGTGAACGGCGGCGGTAACTATAACCGTCCTAAGGTAGCGAAATTCCTTGCCAGGTAAGTTCTGGCCTGCACGAAAGGTGTAATGATGTGGGAGCTGTCTCAGAGAGAGGCTCAGTGAAATAGAACTGACTGTGAAGATGCGGTCTACCTGGATTTGGACAGAAAGACCCTATGCAGCTTTACTGTTGCTTGGAATTGGTTTTAAACTTTTTTTGCGCAGAATAGGTGGGAGGCAATGAAGTTATTCTTTTGGGAATAAGTGAGCCATTAGTGAGATACCACTCTAAAAGAGTTAGAAATCTAATAATGTTCCTTGAATCAGGACATTTGACAGTTTCAGGTGGGCAGTTTAACTGGGGCAGTTACCTCATAAAAAGTAACTGAGGTGTGCAAAGGTTCTCTCAGGCTAGACGGAAATTAGCTGTAGAGTGTAAAGGCATAAGAGAGCTTAACTGCAAGACCTATAAGTCGAGCAGAAACGAAAGTTGGCCTTAGTGATCCGATGATATCAAGTGGAAGAGTCATCGCTCAACAGATAAAAGTTACGCTAGGGATAACAGGCTGATCTGCACCAAGAGTTCACATCGACGTGCAGGTTTGGCACCTCGATGTCGGCTTGTCGCATCCTGTGGCGGAAGCACGTCTCAAGGGTTGGGCTGTTCGCCCATTAAAGCGGCACATGAGCTGGGTTCAGAACGTCGTGAGACAGTTCGGTCCATATCCGGTCCAGGCGTTAGAGTATTGAAAGGATTTTTTGTTAGTACGAGAGGACCATAAAAAACATGCCTCTGGTGTACCAGTTCTTGTGCCAACGGGACATGCTGGGTAGCCACGCATGCATGGATAACTGCTGAAAGCATATAAGTAGGAAGCCTACCTTGAGATGAGTACTCTCTATTTTGTAAGATCACAGCTAGACTAGCTGTTTATTAGGTATCAAGTATAAGATTAGTAATAATTGTAGCTGAGATATACTAACAGATCGAGAATTTAACCTTAAAAAACTTCTTGGTGTTTATAGTGCATTGGACCCACGCTAAAATCCATTTCGAACTTAGTTGTGAAATAGTGTCACGGAAAATATACTTTAGGGGAAACTCTATGGGAAACTATCTCGATGCCAGGATTT